GGAAACAGCCCAGAGCACCAGTTAAGGCCCCTAAATAATTACTAAGTGATAAAGGAGGTGGGAGTGCATAGACAATCAGGAGGTTTGCTTAGAAGCAGCAATCCTTTAAAGAGTGCGTAATAGCTCACTGATCGAGTAAACCTGCGCCGAAAATGTACGGGACTAAGTAATTTGCCGAAACTGTGCGATATATTGAAATATATCGGTAGGGGAGCGTTCTGTTGTAGGTTGAAGTATTAGCGTAAGCGGATATGGACGACGCAGAAGTGAGAATGTCGGCTTGAGTAACGAAAATATAGGTGAGAATCCTATACCCCGAAAACCCAAGGTTTCCTCCGGAAGGCTCGTCCGCGGAGGGTAAGTCAGGACCTAAGGCGAGGCTGAAAAGCGTAGTCGATGGATAACGGGTTAATATTCCCGTACCATTATTTGTTGATATCGAGGGACGGAGAAGGCTAAGCTGGCCGGATATTGGTTACCGGTTTAAACGTTCGAGATGAAGATAAACGGAGAAAACGTTTTGAGTTAAGGCGTGAGCACGAGATGTTACGACATCGAAGCAGTCTATGTCATACTTCCAAGAAAAGCTTGCAATGTCATAAATAAATAATGCCTGTACCATAACCGACACAGGTGGGTAGGTAGAGTATACTAAGGGGCGCGAGATAACTCTCTCTAAGGAACTCGGCAAAATGACTCCGTAACTTCGGGAGAAGGAGTGCCTTATTTTATAAGGTTGCAATAACAAGATCCAAGCAACTGTTTACCAAAAACACAGGTCTCCGCTAAGTCGTAAGACGATGTATGGGGGCTGACGCCTGCCCAGTGCCAGAAGGTTAAAGAAGTTGGTTAGCATTAGCGAAGCTGATGACTGAAGCCCTGGTGAACGGCGGCCGTAACTATAACGGTCCTAAGGTAGCGAAATTCCTTGTCGGGTAAGTTCCGACCCGCACGAAAGGCGTAATGATTTGGATACTGTCTCGGAGAGGGGCTCGGTGAAATAGACTTGTCTGTGAAGATGCGGACTACCTGCACCTGGACAGAAAGACCCTATGAAGCTTTACTGTAACTTGAGATTGAAATTGGACTTTATTTGCGCAGTATAGGTGGGAGACGTTGAAAATATTCTTGCGGGAATAATGGAGTCATCAGTGAGATACCACTCTTATAATGTTAGATTTCTAACTTTGTATCATTATCTGGTCAAAGAACAGTTTCAGGCGGGCAGTTTGACTGGGGCGGTCGCCTCCCAAAGGGTAACGGAGGCGCACAAAGGTTTCCTCTGAACGTGTAGAAATCGTATCTAGAGTGTAAAGGCATAAGGAAGCTTGACTGTGAGACCTACAAGTCGAGCAGGGACGAAAGTCGGTCTTAGTGATCTGACGGTGCTGAGTGGAAAGGCCGTCACTCAACGGATAAAAGTTACTCTAGGGATAACAGGCTGATCTCCCCCAAGAGTTCACATCGACGGGGAGGTTTGGCACCTCGATGTCGGCTCATCGCATCCTGGGGCGGTAGTACGTCCCAAGGGTTGGGCTGTTCGCCCATGAAAGCGGTACGCGAGCTGGGTTCAGAACGTCGTGAGACAGTTCGGTCCATATCCGGTGTAGGCGTTAGAATATTGAGAGGAGCCTTCTTTAGTACGAGAGGACCGAGAAGGACATACCTCTGGTGTACCAGTTATCGTGCCAACGGTAAACGCTGGGTAGCTATGTATGGAGAGGATAACCGCTGAAAGCATCTAAGTGGGAAGCCCACCTCAAGATAAGTATTCTCATCACATAAGTGAGTAAGGTCACGGTAAGACTAACCGTTTAATAGGCATTAAGTGTAAATGTAGTAATATATGAGCTGAGATGTCCTAACAGACCGAGGACTTGAATTTTTTAAAAGTAGATCTTTGAATTCCTGGAATCTAAAGATCTACAAAAATTATAGTTATTTTATTAATTAGAAAATTCTTTCTAATTAATACTAACTAATTTTGCTTTGGTGTTTTTAGTGTACTAAGCGGAACCACACTGATCCATCTCGAACTCAGTTGTGAAACGTTATAAATCGACGACAATACTTGGGGGGGGACCTCCTGGGAAGATAGTTCAATGCCAAAGTTTTTAAAATTTGAAAAGAAATAATTAATTTGGAGCCTGAGAAGAGATTTCTAAGAAATATTTAAAATTTCGTATATAATATTATTGTACAATAATATAATTGTATATTAATATTATTTTCTGTATTTAATTTAAATATTTAGAAAGGACTATCATTTATGGATACTCGTTTATTAGTAATTGCTGTACCATTATTAATTGCAGCATCATGGGCTTTATACTATATAGGTCGTTTAGCTATTCAACAAATTCAGCGGTTATCAAGATAAATATCTTAGAAATATTGACTTTTCAAATAATCTATTATAATAAAAAATTATGTCTCATACAGTAAAAATTTATGACACATGCATTGGTTGTACACAATGTGTACGAGCATGCCCTACAGATGTATTAGAAATGGTTCCATGGGATGGGTGCAAATCAGGTCAAATTGCTTCTTCACCACGTGTTGAGGATTGTGTAGGTTGTAAAAGATGTGAAACTGCTTGTCCTACTGATTTTTTAAGTGTCCGAGTATATTTAGGTGCAGAGACAACTAGAAGCTTAGGATTAGCATATTAAGAATTAAGAAGTATAATTTTCATATATACTACCCTAATTTTAAATGAAGTCAAAACAGCTTTAAACATTTGTTTAAAGCTGTTTTGACTTCATTTAAAATTAGGGTAGTATATATGATTTAAAAGTTTGAAATTTCACCTAACTTTTAAGGATTTTAAAATAAATTTCTTCAATGGAATTTCCTTAACGTGTAGAACGTTTAAATAGATATAAAAGCATTAAACTTTTAAAAATAACTACTTCAACGCCACAGATTCTAAGACCTATTAATTTTAAAAACAGTCTAAACCCTAGATTACTTTTAAAGATGTGTAAAATACAGAATTATAAATTGATTAAATATAATAAAGAATTTAATAATTCTCTATTATATTCAATTAAGATAACCATCCATAGCTATGTAAACCTTTCCCTAAAAAGTTAACTCCTAAATAACATATCCAAATAACAAAAAATCCTAAGCCGCCTAAAATAGCAGTTTTTTTACCTTCCCATCCCTTAGTAATCCGAGCATGTAAATAAGTTGCAAAAACTAACCAAGTAATTAATGCCCAAGTTTCCTTAGGATCCCAGCTCCAATATGAACCCCATGCTTCATTAGCCCAAACTCCACCAGCAATAATACCAATTGTTAAAAATGGGAATCCTAATCCAATAATTCGATAACTCCAATTATCAATACTCTGTAAAAGTTTTAGTTTCCCAAGTTCCGATATTTCGTTTGAAGGTGATAATAATTTTCTTTCATAATAGTCTAACATGATATTATAAAGTGGTAATGATGAATTATCGATAACTTTTAAATCCACATCTTTGTACCTAGATATAACTAGAAATAAAATACATAATAATGAACCCATTATTAAAGTTGCATAACTCAATAACATCATACTAACATGCATCATTAACCAGTTTGATTGTAAAGCTGGAACTAATGGGCTTGATTTTTGCATTTCAGGAGAAAGAGTTAAGTTTGCAAACCCATTTATTAACAAAGTAACAGGAATTAAAATTGATCCAATTAACTTACTTTTTGTTCGAGTTTCAATATATAAATAAATTGTTAATAATGTCCATGTTAAAAATAATAAGGACTCATATAAATTACTTAATGGAAAATAACCTGCTACTATCCAACGTGAACAAAGAATAAAAAATAATAGAAAGTTAGCAACTATAGTACTAAATCTACCAATTTTTGCTAAAGAGTCTGAACTACTAAATAATGATAAATTAACCCAATAGGTTATCATTGCAAATAATAAAACTCCAAAAACTATGTTTGATGAAAAGTTTTGAATTTCATTCCAATCCATGAAATTTCTCCAGTAAAATTATTTTTGTTTTCTAGTATAGTATTTTACTACAAAACTATATAATAAAATAAAAATAATTTCACTGAAAACTAATAAATTAGAATTGACATTCATTTCTATTTCAAAGTACTATAGTTTTAATTTTGATGAAATTAAAATATTATGTCATTATTAAGAAAATATGAAATGATGATTCTTCTAACTGAAGAATTTAATGATAGTGAGCTAAAAACCTGGATATTTAATTATGCAAAAAGTTTAAGAAAATTTAGTGTTTGTGATATATCTGTAATTTCCCGTGGGAAACACAATTTAGCTTATCCAATTAATGATAGGATAAAAGGCAATTACATTCAACTAAACTTTTCAAGCATGCCAAAATATATTAATAATTTTTCAAATATTTTAAAAATGGATTCGAACGTTCTAAGATTTTTAGTTTTTAATAAACAATTATAATTGAATAATTTGATTATAGATATTTATAATAAAATTACTTGTAATTAGAGAAAAGCTATGGTAAAATGTGACTAGTCCTCAGTAGCTCAGTGGTAGAGCAATCGGCTGTTAACCGATTGGTCGTAGGTTCAAGTCCTACCTGGGGAGTTTTAATACAATTAAAAATAAATGAAAGAAAATTTTGATAAATTAAAAATTGGAAATAAATATTTTAATTCTCGTTTAATGTTAGGAACTGGAAAATATAAAACAACTGCAGATGCAATTGATAGCATTATAACTAGTAATTGTGAGATTATTACGGTTGCTATTCGACGATTACCGATTAATTTAAAGAATGATAATATAAGTTTTTTAAATAATTTAGATTGGAAAAAGCTTTGGCTATTACCAAATACAGCTGGATCACAAACAGCTGAAGAAGCGATTAGAATGGCGTTTTTAGGTCATGAATTAGCTTGTCAAATTGGTCAAGAAGATAACTTTTTTGTAAAATTAGAAGTAATTTCTGATCCAAAGTATCTTTTACCAGATCCGATAGGAACATTAAAAGCTGCAGAATTTCTTGTTAAAAAGGGTTTTACCGTTCTCCCATATATAAATGCTGATCCAATGTTAGCCTTACACTTAGAAGATTTAGGTTGTGCTACAGTAATGCCACTCGGTTCACCGATTGGATCAGGACAAGGAATAGATAATTTAACAAATATTAAAATTATTATTGAAAATGCTAATGTTCCAGTAATTATTGATGCTGGAATTGGAACACCAAGTGAAGCAGCTATTGCTATGGAAATTGGAGCTAGTGGTGTTTTATTAAATACGGCTGTTGCTCAATCAAAAACTCCTTCACAAATGGCCCATGCAATGAATTTAGCAGTTAAAGCTGGACGATTAGCTTATCTAGCAGGTCGTATGGAAAAAAAGTCTTATGCTAATCCAAGTTCACCTTTAGATCAAATTAGTAAACTATAACAAAAATATTAAATATTTGTCTAAGTTCGATATTTTTTAGAATAAAAATTAAAAAAAAATATTTAAGTAATTAAAACCATAAAAAAGATTCCAATGCTCTAGACATTCTAATGCAAGATAATTTAAAAGAATAAAAAATTAATCATATCTAACTATAGTTAGATATGATTCATAATAGATTTAAGCTAGCGGAATAAACTTTACTTTTAGTTTAGACTTAAAGATTTTAATTATTGCTTTTGTTTTAATTTTAGAAGATTTTGTCAAAGCATTTTTTACTTTTTTTAATTTAACTTTAACAAATTTACCAACTTTTTTAACAATAAAGATAATAAGATAGCTGCATCCTACAGTAATGATCAGAATTGATGTAATTGCTAATTGACATTGTACCTGTTGTTTAGTAGTAAATCGTCTAAAATTTCTATTTTGGCGGGCCATTATAAATTATAAATGGCACATTTTCACTGCCACCGTATTTTACCACAGCTTCAATGTATTCTGCAAAAAGATAAATAAAACTACCAGCACCTGCATTTAAGACCGGATCGCCAGTCTTGGTAAGAAGACCTGTACCGCTTAAAAGACATGCTAATGTTGCAATTCTCTCAGTTCTCGTTACACCTGTAACTTGGGTAATAAAATCATAAGCTTGAGGACCGTAGCTGATGAGAGGTGGGATAAGTTTGATGGGCTCAATAGGTCGATTGGTTAAAACTCCAAAACCATAACCTAAGAATTAAGCACCAACATTTTTCACAATGTCTGGGTGTGATAAAAAATCAAGGATTGAAAAAGAACTTACTAATGCCTCGTGACTCATCGTAAGAAGTAGAATTTGGAAGTAGACGTCTGGTGCCATTTTAATTACAAATTATAAATGTATCTTGATAGATTAGCAGCTGAACCGAAAATAAAACTGATTAAAATAATTTTAATCACAGTTAAATAAGGCTCAGGAATATCGGAAATAATCATAGTAATATAAAATATATTAGTTGTTAAAAAATATTATACTAAATCTCTAATTAGATTGCAACTAAATTTAAAAATTTTTTTCTTATAAAACGGAGATTTCACTCTAGTATTTACTTTTCGAAAAAACAGTCCGTTTAACCCTTAAAAAATTGTCCTAACAGACACTTTTTTCGAAAAAAATCTGTTGAAAAGGTCTGTATCTAAAAGATATCATAAAATTAGACTAAATTAATTTAAATAGTTTGTACTTATAGTACGTAACAAAGTAAAATTAATTACTAATTATTTTCTCATAAAGAATAAAACCGTCAGAAATACTAAAAGTGGTTAAATCTTGAATATCTACATAGTAATTTTGGGACATAAGTTTAACTTTAGGCTTTATTAATCCAAATTGATATAATTCCTGAATTGATTCAATAAATATTTGTTTCATATTACGAATTCGTTGGTTGGAAACTCGATGTTGTTGAAAAAATTCTCGTAAATAAAATTTTTTAGTAGCACTTTTGGAACTAAATAATTGAATAACTTCAAATCGAACCAAATATTGATCTTTGTTGAATTTAATACTTTCTGTTTCAAACAAATCAGGGTATATAAATGGGTATTTATAATCAAATAATTCTTCCAATAATAAAACTCGAGTTAACCAACATTTAGATTTCTTGAACTTATATAGTTCAAGCTTAGGGATAGTGACAAGACTCTTAAAGTAATTATCAGTAAAACAACTAACGAATAAATTCTGCTGTAAGTCTCGAAGGAAGTCTATTGTTTTTTGCATCTTATAATATTCATCCTGGGAATTGTAATGAGAATGAGATACATCTAAAAAATCCTTTACTCTAAATATAACTACTCGATAAGAGTCTCCATCAAATAGCTGAGTTTTATAATCTAAACTGCTACTAAATTGTAGGAATTTCAAAAACATTATAAACTTTTTTGGTTCAATAGAATAACTTTCCGGCTGTGTATTTATATAATCAGAGCGAAAAGTTAGTTGGGTATATCTTTTTAGATTCACCCGAGAAAGTCTTAATTTTTCAGCTAACCAATCCGTATACGAATATTGAAAGGGTAATAGTTTTCCAAAATAAGAAATGTACTCTTCAACTAATTTGGATTCTAATTCTTCAAAAGAACCTGCGACCAATAGATAATTGCAATCTTTAATTAAATTATTTCTCAATTCGATTTCAAATTTTAATGAGTTGTTAGTGGTATAAATTCGGGCACACCGAGAGCTTCTTCGGCTTGCGATTTTTAAAATTTCCTGGTTTAAAGAAGACTCGAGTTTAGCATTAATTCGTTTTCTTCTAATTTCTTCCTGACTGGTGCGTAAAAACTGAGTAACTGAATGAAGATCATCCGATTGCAAGAGTAGTAAATAATTTAGATCAAAACGGGTTTTATGTGCGTTAAGATTAAAAATAATTAAGAAGAGTAAGATAATTTCTCACTCTTCTTTCAAAAAATTCTTAAAACTAAGCGAATTTGTTATATCAATGCGATGATTAGATTTCCAAAGATTCATCGGAAACTTTTTATTAAAATGTAGATTCAAAAACGTTGTATTTTTAGTTTTTAAATCGTTTATTATTGTTGCCTCGAAATTAATATCATCTAATTTTGTTTCTAGGAATTCACAATCCATGAAGTGACTCCATCCAAAACCAACTTTATGAAATTGACAATTCTTAAAGATATGCTCATCGAATTCTGTTTTTGAGATTTCACAATCTAGTATTTCACAGTTTTGAAAAGTACAACCCGAAAACTCGCATTTACGTAATAAGCTATTCTGAAACCTACAGTTCTTGAAGATACAATGACGAAAATGACTCCCCAAGAATTGTGCTTCTTCAAACTTACAATTCGATCGAAATCTTGTTGTTCAAAAGTAGATGCGACTAATAAATCATGGAAATCCTTAATCAGATCACCTTTCATTTCGGCCTCAAATCTTAGAGAGTTGTTTTTCTGCCCTGTATAAACACGGTAATGTCTTCGTCCTTTGCGATTCCCAATTTTTAAGAGCAAGCCTTTTCGGTTTCGTTCAGATGCGACATTTTTATAAGGATGTAAATCCTGAAATTGTATATAAGAATAGTTAAGGAATTCTTTGGTACTAATTTTATCGGTTAATTTATGACTGCGTTCATAGACTAGATCAAACCGACTAAGAACTATATCAAACTTGGTTAATTTTTCCCATTGAATAGACTTTTGCTTAATCAACTTATAAAATTGATTTGCACTTAATCCGGGAAACTGGATTTGGATAATTTCTTTTTGGTAGGGTACCTTTAAAATAATATCAAGTTCAAATTGATTTTGAAAATGATTCTTATTGGAATATTCTTGCCGGGATTGACTTGTTTCCGATTTTTTTAGATAACAATTAAATCCTAAATTTTGGAAATAAGTTGCTAATTGAGATATTTGTAAATTAGAAAGTTTAGTAAGGTTGAAAGTTATAAAATCAGTCTGGAGAAGCTCCGTTTGAAAGAATCCAAAATCTTCGTGAGTAATTTGATTAATTTTGTTTGTGCTTTTCATTTGATTTCTAAAAATATTTTTGTAATGTTTAAAATGTGAATTGAAGGTATTTATATAAGTCACATAACATACACTTTATTCATTGTAATGACGCGGAAATATCTAAATAATTAGGTAGTAAAAAAGGGTCCGTCACGAGCGTTTCAGAGGCTACTTCAGGGACCCTTTTTTACTACCTAATTTTGAGTCGAAACTAACAAATAATTTTTATAAACAAAAATAAATTTTTAAATTAACCAAATAAAAAATCCAAATGGCAAATATAATAAAAAATAATCAATTAATTACCGAATTGGAGATTGAATCGAAGTTAAATATTTTAGTCGAAAGTCAAACTAATAATTCGAAACAACTTAAAGCTATTCGAGATGATTTGCAAAAAGGCTTTATCGGATTAGCACTACGTAATCAAGAATTATTGGAATTAAATAAGGAATTAAACCAGCGATTAGAAATTGTTGTTGAGGAATTAAATCAAATCAAACAAGAACGCCAAGAAAAAGAAATTCGAAAGCAAGCTCGTGCGAACCGTAAACGGTTACCCAAGCGTGACCCGATGACAGGTGAGATTTATAAGAAATTAATCCAAGCTGCGGAAAGACCCACTTATACAAGTGTCCGCACTCGAGTCGCTCTCTGCATTTTAGCTGTTACAGGAATACGGATCAATGAATTATTACCCTTAAAGGTTAACCAACTCCAAACTCTCATCGAAGAAAATTGGATTGCGATTGATCGATCAAAACGTGGCCCTAGTAACCACAAAGCATTTCTAACCAAGGAAGGAAAAAAAATTATTAACGATCGACAAAAAGATTTTAAATTTATTTTTCTAATGAAAGAACCAGATTCTTATCTTTTTACAGCGGAGTCTAATCATTTCAAACAATTAGGTCGTGTCGTCATTACCAAAGATGTCAATAAGATTATGCGTCAGGTTTCCGAGCAACTTCCCGACAAGCCTAATATTACTAGCCACAATTTTCGAATTGGTTATATTACTCAGTTATGGAAAGATTCCAAAGATATTGAATTTGTCAAACAAACCATTGGTCATCGAAACTTAGATACTACTTCTGCTTATATTAAGGAATTATCTAACCAAGAACGTCAAGACCGTATATCACAACTTCAAATAACCGCTTAGAGGCAATTTTAAGGCCCGTGAAGGCCTGTTGATGACTTGAGTAGGGCATAACAATAACAAGGTTAAAAAAAAAAATTTTAGTGAATAGCAACAATTAACTGTTGCTATCCATTAAGTTATTTCAGTCTATTCAGATACTAATAACATCATGAATGTCGTTACTAATCGGACAAATTTTTTGTGGAACGTCAGGCTCTTCCAGGTCAGAAAAGCTTGAAAGAACCGGGTCAGTCTTCTTAAAATCAGAAAAACTTACTTGTTTTGCTTTTGGCCGAACTTTATGGTAACGTTGTTTCGTTGTCTTTAACGACCCATCACTGCTAACAGTTACTTCGTTTGCAGCTTTTGATGGGGTATGAATTGCGATTTGCCGAGCATCATCGTTTGCTCCAATAAAAATATGCCCAGTTGATTTTTCTTCATAAATGTTAACAGGCTCTTCTTTTGGAAGTTGCTCGAAGTAATCTGAGCAGTTGTAACCGCAATTTTCGGTGGTATCAAAATAAATAACCATCATCAAAACAGCATAAGGAAGCGTTGAAGACAAAGCTCCTAGAAATCCAATAGTAACAGCTCCCATCAATCGCGCAAATAATCGAATTCGATTATTTGAAGAAGCGAGAATATTACCAATTTTTACAATTAAAGTTTGATCGTTGTTTATTAAATTCAAAGCTAAAAAACGCATCATATTTGGGGTCACTATCAGAGATTCTCGTTTTATTTTTGCCTTAACTAAATTGAAAACTATCTGAATTATTCTTGGATCTTTCGCCAGATAGCGTTCATTATCACTTATACATGATAATATAATTTTTGCTAGTTCCGTATCATCGGACAATTCGAGCCCGATAGTAAGATCTCCTCCCCTAGGGTTAGCAATATGTATGTTTTTTCTTCGTTTTTGTTTTTGTTTTTCAATTACTGCTTTAACAATTTTACCTACAGCAAAGGCTATCAAAAACATTAGTGCCGCAACAGAAGCGTCATCAATTTCAAGTTGTCGTTTAGGTGTTGTGATAAATAATGTCATGCTTTTATTTTACTCGAAAAAAAAAAAAAAAAACGCAAGAAACTTGTTAGAATGGGGTTGACTTATACCAAATGTATATTATAATGTGGTTACCATAATACTAAATGTATGTGGGGTGATATTCTTTATAAATTTAATTTGATATAAATTTTTCGAATTAAATTTGATAAATTGATCAAAAGCATTTCGATATTTCCTATCAGTATCATAAGAATTAAATCCAAGCTTATAGAAATAATTAATTAAATCAGCTTTCCTACTCTGATTTAGTTGCTTAAAATTAAAAGTGACATAATCAACTGTTAAACCTTCCGACTCAAAAGTTAATTTATTTAGCATCCTTTGTTTCCTCCTTTCTTTCGGTTGCTTTAACTAATCGATTGGATACGTACCGTAAATGGTCTTTTAAAACTTTATAGATGGTATTCCGGCTTCTTACGGTAATTTTTACAATCTGTGTAACGGAGAGCATTTTTTGTTGCTTTAAATGTTTAACTTCAGAAATTAATTTGTCATCAATTACGGTTTTTCTTCCTCGATATTTCCCAGCTTTTTTAGCTGCGGATATCCCTTGCATTTGACGCTCTTTTCGTCGATTATTTTCAAATTCTGCCATAGCTGATAATGTTGTAGCCATAAGTTTATTAGTAGCTAAATCTACTGAAGTCGGTAAATCTAAAGCTACAAGATATTCTTTTTAAAAAGAATATCTTGTAGCTTTAAAAATTCAAGAGTATTTCGACTACATCTATCAATTTTAGTGACCATTAAAAAGTCATTCTCTTTTAATTTTTGAAAAACAGATCGGTTTTTAATTTCATTAGTACCTGATCCAATTTCTACAAAAATATTTTCTTCTTCAATTCCATTTTGAATCAATTGTTGCTTTTGATATTCAATGGAAGAATTTGACTCTTGAGTCTTAGATTTTACACGAACGTAATCATACTTATTTTGTATTTCCATGGAATATTTTATAGAACTTTTAATTTTATAAAAAATATACTCTATATTAAAAATAAAGTCAAGTATTAAAAAAGTTAAATTTATTTATAAAATATTCTTATAAAATTGAAGTATAATATATTTTAAAGTAAATAGAATTGAAATTCTTCAAATTTAAATAATAATATAAATGTTTGAAAAATTTACTGAAGGGGCAATAAAAGTTATTATGTTATCCCAAGAAGAAGCTAGAAGAATGGGGCATAATTTTGTGGGAACAGAACAATTGTTGCTAGGTGTTATTGGTCAAAGACATGGTATTGGAGCAAGAGCATTAAAGAAGTTAAAAGTTACATTAAAAAAAGCCCGTAAAGAAATCGAATTATATATTGGTAGAGGGACTGGTTTTGTTGCATCTGAAATTCCCTTTACTCCAAGAGCTAAACGAGTATTGGAAATGGCAGTTCATGAAGGTAAAGATTTAGGACAAAATTTTGTTGGAACAGAACATATATTATTGGCACTTATAGCTGAGTCAGATGGTGTTGCGATGAGAACATTAGATAAATTAAATGTAGATATTCATAAGTTAAGAAATTTAATTCTAACTTACATTGAAGAAACACAAGAAGAAATTTTACGTCCTTTAACACAAGCTGAAAAATTCTTACTTGAACGTGAGAAAAAAGGTAGTCCAACACCAACATTAGATGAGTATGCTGAAAATATTACAAAGGAGGCAATTGATGGAAATTTAGATCCAGTTATTGGGCGTGAAAAAGAGATTGACGATGTTATTGCTGTTCTAGCTAGACGTACAAAAAATAACCCAGTCCTTATTGGTGAACCAGGGGTAGGAAAAACTGCTGTTGCTGAAGGATTAGCTCAATTAATACTAACTGAAAAAGTTCCAGATTTCTTAGATGGAAGTCTAATTATGGCATTAGACCTTGGTTCTATTTTAGCTGGTACTAAATATCGTGGTGAATTTGAAGAACGCTTAAAACGAATTGTAGAAGAAGCTCAAAACGATTCTGCTGTTATTATTGTAATTGATGAGATTCATACGTTAGTAGGTGCTGGAGCTGCAGAAGGTGCAGTAGACGCAGCAAATATTTTAAAACCTGCTTTAGCAAGAGGAAAATTTAGATGTATTGGTGCTACAACAAATGATGAATATAGAAAATATATTGAACGAGATCCTGCCTTAGAAAGACGGTTTCAACCTGTTCATGTTGAAGAACCAAGTGTAGGAGTTACTATTGATATCTTACGTGGATTACGTTCGAAGTTTGAACAACATCATACATTAAGTTATCATGATAAAGCTCTAGAACAAGCTGCAATCCTTTCTGATAAATATGTTGCAGATCGTTATTTACCAGATAAAGCTATTGATGTATTAGATGAAGCGGGAGCAAGAGTTCGTCTAGAAAATCGACGTTTACCATTAGGCTTGAGAAGTCTAATGCATGAATTACAAGAAACTATTAAAGATAAAGAAGATTGCATCAAAGAGCATGATTTTGAAGCTGCTAAACAATTATTAGATCATGAAATGGAAGTTCGAACACATATTCGAATCATGAAACAATCAGCTTTAACAAGCGAATCACGTGGTTTTAGTCGTAGAGATGTTGATATGGTAACTGAAACTGATGTAGCAGACGTAGTTTCAAATTGGACAGGAATTCCTGTAACAAAAATTACAGGTTCAGAATCTGCGCGATTATTAAAAATGGAAGATACAATCCATGAACGAATTATTGGACAAGAACATGCTGTTATTGCTGTTTCAAAAGCGATTCGTCGAGCTCGAGTAGGTTTAAGAAATCCAAATCGACCTATTGCAAGTTTTATTTTTGCAGGTCCAACTGGAGTTGGAAAAACTGAGTTAACAAAAGCTCTATCTGATTATATGTTTGGAAGTGAAGAAAGTATGATTCGCTTAGATATGTCAGAATATATGGAAAAACATACTGTAGCAAAATTAATTGGTTCACCACCTGGTTATGTTGGGTATAATGAAGGAGGCCAATTAACAGAAGCTGTTCGTTCCAAACCTTATTCAGTTGTATTATTAGATGAGGTTGAAAAAGCTCATCCAGATGTATTTAATTTATTATTACAAATTTTAGATGATGGACGATTAACTGATTCAAAAGGTCGTGTAATTGATTTTACAAATACATTAATTATTATGACGACAAATTTAGGAGCAAAAATTATCGAAAGAGAAAGTGGAATCAAACCAAAATCTGAACAAGGAGAAAGAGGGTTTAAAATAACTCCAGATGCAGTGATTGGTTGGGAACCTGTTCCAGAACCAATTAAAGATCCAGAAATTTTTGAACGAGTAACAAAATTAGTAAATGATGAACTTAAAAACTTTTTCCGACCAGAATTTTTAAATCGTATTGATGAAATTATTGTTTTTAACCATTTAACAAGAATTGATATTTGGGAAATTTGTGAATTAATGATTAAATCAGTTCAAAATCGGTTAAAAGAAAAAGGAATTAATTTACTTGTTGATTTATCTGTTCAAGCGTTTCTAACAGATGAAGGATATGACCCTCTTTATGGTGCTCGTCCATTACGCCGAGCTATAATGAAGTATTTAGAAGATACACTTGCTGAACAATGTTTATCAAAGACTTTATATCCTAATACAAAAATTCATGTGCGTCGTAAAAAAGTTGAAGGTACATTAATGACGTACACTAATGAATTAGAAGTTGAGATTGATTTTAGTGATGTTGATAAAAATCTTTTAGACAAATCAAAAGATGAAAATCATCAAATTATATCTAGTTCAACCTCAAGTTTATCTAATTCAAACAAAGAAATTGATTCAATAGATGTAGATAACGAATCAAAAGAATATCAACCAAAATCTACTGGTTCAGGGAAAGCTGCTCGATTCTTTAGAAAAAAATAACTTGGCTCATTTTTTTCTATTGAATACTAAAAAATATTCCTTAGTTTATATAAAGGGTAAGACTAAATCCGAATCATTCATTGTTGAATAAGCTATATTTTATAAAAGGTTTTGTAACTTGAATTTAACTTTATAGAAAAAGGGGTTTTATACTTTAAGAACCCCCTTTCTTTTTTTAATTTTTCGATATATATATATGATATATTATACAGAGCTATGTTTTTATGAAAAAATTCAGTCAAAAGAAATAAAATTAAATTAAAAAATATTATAATATATAATTAAACATATAGTTTTTTAACATGAGATTATCAAGAAGTATTGTTATATTTTTATTCGTCTTATCTATTATATGGGCATTTTATTATGAATTAAATAGAACAAAAGGAAATGTTCACAAATCAATTATGTTTACTATGTATTTTTTAGCTATTAAATTTGGTTTAACTACAATGAATGTTCCTTTAAAATTGGATCAACATCAATAAAATCCACGGACCCTGCCAGTTTACAATCGGTATGTTTCCGTTTTGTATGAGTATCGTCCTTTTGGTTTATATATGGATAAATTTGAACAGCCTGTCCCTCGACCTCACGTTTCATATTATTCTCAATCAGTAATAAATCAGATTAGAGCTGGTTCACGTTTAAATGAAGCTGCGTGGTTATTAATCACAATTTAGATGTTGCAACATCAAATCGTTGGCTTTCAGCCTGCTGTAGGACAAGCTCCACATATTGAAGGAATAAATAACTTTCTTTTTGGCAAACCTAATTTAGATGGTAAATCTCAACTTCACTCATCAAATTCAAACGAAATTTCTACGAATGTAATGCCAACTCATATTCAGGCAGCAAAATTTATTAAAAATGGCAATATTGATTTACAACGAGCGTTTGATGAAGTTAACTGTAGAGCATCAGTGATTGGCTATGAAAATTTCGACTGTTCTTTTAAACGGTTTAAAGATCTAGCGGTGAAATGTGGTAATTGTATAACTTTAACAACTCGAGAAGCTATCACCTTCCTTGAAGGTGAAATGCGTGGTTATTATAAAAATTCTCGCCATGAGGATTATGGGCCTAATGTTACCGGTCTTGACTTTGTCGTCGAGGGACTTGGAGAATTCGACCATATAACTCATGTTGAAATAAAAGGTGCAGTCAGCAGTAAGATTCAACAAAAGCCTACTTTGATTAAACAAGCAAAAAAATTTGTTAAAAGAATGGAATACCAAAAAGATTTTTGGTCAAATAAAGCCAAAGTTAATGAAATAATACCACATATTAGACCAGATGCCTACTTACCGGAATCTCCGAATAATGTCTTAGGTCTGTATGATTTGTGGGATGTTGGAACTCCAGAGAAATCTACAATAAGCACCGCGATTACGGCTTTTTCAGGAGATGATAGAAATCTTATTTTTTTAAACAATATTACAAATACTTAAAATTGAACATGAACAACCAACTTAAAAATATAATAGATCAGTATAAAAATGGTCAATTAAAAGTTCGTAACGAAAGCTTTTCGAATGAAACGATTTTGAATGAGTTTCTTGGGTTATCTTCTTTTACAAATGTAAATTTCTTAGACTTAAATTTGACTAACGTAGATTTTGAATTAAGTTTTTTTTATGACTGCTCTTTTGAAAATTGCAACTTTGATACACCATTATTTCGTGAGGCTAGCTTTCTGAATTGTAATTTCAAGAATTGTTCCCTAAAAAACTGTAATTTCATTAAAGCTGAATTTGAAGAAATAAAGTTTGATAATTGCTCTTTCGAAAAAGCTAAAAGAGGGAGTTTATCAAAAGCTTGGTTTGAATCATGTCATTTTATTGAAACAAATTTTAATGGTTTTAATTTCGGCTCATTAATCGCCACAGCTGTCGAGGATTCTAAATTTTCCAAATTCAATAAAACCATTGAGTTTCAAGGCAAGTTTTTTCTAATCGATATATTAGAGTCTAAAACTGGAATAGAAGGAATGCTTTTCAAATATTAGTCAAAATTAGTAGTTTTGGGGGAAGAGCAAAATAGAGTTTAATTTCTCCAAAACCTTATCTTAGTATGTCTCTCCTCAACCTATTTCCGACATCCTATGATCCTCTCCGAAGACATTTTAATCTTACCATCCCTTATTCAAAAGATGAGAAGAGGACAGGGAAATGTTTAATAAATTTATTTCTATTTTACTTCCATTTCTTCAACCTGTCAATTTTTTTGATTAATTTTTTTTCTTTTAAACTTCTTAAAATATTTATTGCAATTTTGCTAAATGTCGTATATAATGGTAATTAAGTACGACAGAATTAATCAATTGTTGTTTTTAAGATTTAATTGAGGAATTCGACTCTTGTGATTTGGAACTTATTTAAACGTAACCGGAATTATTGTTTATTTACATTTAATAAGTTTATAAATAAAGTATAGACTAATTTTAATAGTAATAATTAAAATTAATGTATAATAAAAGAAATAAAAAATATTCTACTTAAATATGGCGGTATGGCCAAGTGGTAAGGCAGTGGATTGCAAATCCTCGATCCCCAGTTCGAATCTGGGTGCCGCCTTTAAAAGTTAAAGCTATAATCTTGTTTTTTGAGCTTAAATAAATATACAATATAATTCAATATAAAATACTAGTAGGGAATGTGGTGAAATTGGTAGACACGACAGATTTAAAATCTGTTGCTTAGTGATAAGCGTGAGGGTTCAAGTCCCTCCGTTCCCAAATAAAAATTTTAAATCTTTTATTAATGAGAATCAGTAAAGTTTATGAAGGGTCTTGAAAATAGAGTTCATGGAAAGTTTCTATCTTGGATTTAAGTCTAAGCAAAAGGGTTTTGGACGAATTAAGATAACTGATTCAAATTATCTACTATATGCATCTTCTTCCAAGAAGAAAAGCAAAATTAAATAAAATTCTTAAAAATCAAGATTATGAATTCCTTGAAAGTTATACCCAGCAAGAAAGTTTAATTGAAGATATTACAAGAAAAGAAATTTAAGTCTCTTATTAAAAAAAACAATGATTTAATAAACGATATTTTGGACCACCCCGAACGTTATTAAAATAAATCCTGATATCAAAAAATAAAATTTGAATTATTTCCAAAAATTTTCAGTGCAATAGCTTTTTGATCGATCTACAAGATTCAACAAAAAACCGTGTCTTAAGTCAGAAACACAAAAAGTATTGTAAAGCTGAATTTCGAACTAATTATACAAAATATTGGCCGCTAACTATTATAAGCTTTTCTGGAAATCATGCCCGATTTTTTTATGAAACTGTTAAAAATAAACAATTGGATAAGGATATTTTTGATTTGGATTGAACAAATATAGGTCGAATTGACTTATATTACGATCGAAAATTTAAACAAAGTGATTGTGTCCAAACTTTGGATTTATTTCTAAAAAATTCTTGTGCTAAAATTAACTTTAAGGTTGATAATCCAAAAGCGGAAGTAGTGAAAGGAGTTTTTCGAGTTGGAAAACGTTCTAGTCCGAATTAGTTTCGTGTTTATCCAAAATCTAATGGAAAATTTATTCGATTTGAACTTGAATTAAAAAAATCGGCTATCAAGAAATTTCAATCTTATTTGTTTTTACATCAATTTGAAAAATAGAAAGAACTTCTAACTTGCCATTTTTACAAAGAGGCTATGAATAAGCTTGATTTAGATAGTCCTTATACAGATTGGTTAATTGAGAATTCTTGAAAGATTAGATCTGTAGAGATGTCAGAGAATTTGTTATTGACAACTTATGTCCAGAATATACATTTTGATGAATTAAAAAACCAAGAATTTTTCTATAGATTATTTCAGTTACTAAGTTACATTAAGATTCTTCAGTAGCCATTAAGTTACATCTTACCATACATAGATCAAGAAGTAAAGTACTTTATTGATCTATGTATGGTAAGTTAGGGTTCAAATTTAACTAATTTCTTTTAAAAAACTGGTATAATCCTTAATTGGAGTACGATTTGTGGTTAATAGACCATTTCTATAAGTTTCTTTATAAGCTTCTGCACCATCAAATCTTATTTTTTCCAAAGTTGAATTTTTAATTTTTACGTTATATAATAAACTTCCTAAAAACCAAACATCTTGCAATTGGCTATTATCAAGTTTGATATCACTCAGTTCTCCCGCACTAAAATATACATCGTTCAATTTGCAATTAATAAAATCAAAATTCATTAAATCAGACCTCGCAAAATTAATATTGGTAAGTTGACAATTCTTAAAAATACAATTTTCTAATTCCGATTTCTTAAAACTTGCGTTCTGCAAAATACAACCTTCAAAGGTTAAATCTTCACACTTAGTGCATGGAAAACTAGTCCAATCAAAAATGCAGTTTGAAAAATTTACTTGACGGATGGAACATTCCGAAAAATCTTTTTGACGAATAGTCTGATTTAAAACAATCCTATTTGAGAGAAAATAAAAGTCACCTCGTTCAAATTCACTTAATCTATAAATTTCTTTCATAGTTTATTTTTTAATGTACATTTATATCGTATAATTCGATGTGTTGATGAATTTCACTCCATTCAGATCTAAGTTCTACTTTAAGGCTTTATTTTTAAAATTATTCATAAAATAAGCTCGATCCGATGGTTTAATTCGTAATAAAGTAATAATATGAATTACACTTTCATTATTATTTATCGCTCGCTGACGTTGTAGAGAAATCGTTTTTAAGAGATTGTCCACTTGATCTTCTAAGGTTTGATCTGGTTGATTTCGAGCTCTGATAACTTCAGGATCCAAGGGCGATTTAATATCAACATATGTGGGTTTCCATCCTATAAAAACCTGTTCATTACAACTCGAAATTTTAAAATCTAAATTTAATGTTTGTTGTTTTTGATCATTAATCATGTCAGGACGCAATATTCCACCGACTAGATTTTGTTCCTCGGCTTGTAAAACGGTTAATGCTTCGATTTCTGTAATAGAATTTCGTACAGGACCAAACTTTGTCATCTCAATACTTAGTTGAGCAAACCTAGCGGAGTTAAAAAAACTAAGTATTTCTTTTTGTCGATCTAACCATCAACAAGATTATAGTTATCAGGTAATCCTTTATTTTTAACTCTATCAAAATTATTAAAGTTTAAAGATTTATCTTCTTCTGTTAAAGGAAGATCTCTCCGGAATGGTCCTTCTTCAATAGGACACGTAGGTTCAAAAGGATTTAATTCTTCACTTGGGCATTGAATTAATTCGCGAGAAGTTTGATCTTGAAATACAGATTTATATCGAAATATGTCAGCATAATCTATTTCAGTTGCAACGCTAAACTCGAGCAACTTATTTGATTGTGAATCCACAATCGCAAATATATCACTCAAACAATCATAATAAATAGTTACATAGCCAGCTCTATCTATATAACGGCATCCAGGAGATTTAATAACCAATGGGTTTTCAAATAATTGAACTCTAAGATCAAATTGGGCTTTAGACCCATAAGTTTTAAATAAACGTTTTTCAGCACGTTCTATTCGATTTTTATTCGCATCTTTCGGGACATTTTCCTCAATTACAAGATTGTAACCAAAAATTTTTTGTATGACTTCCTAAACATATCAAAAAAATCAGAATCAAAGTTAATTTTTTTGTCTTGTTTTTCTATCACCCTAGGTAATTTAAAAAGTTTTATTCCCACAGGTAATATGAGCTTCAAGCATAGTAGATGGAGGTATTAAATTACCAGTAAGGGGTCTTTAAGATTAAAACTAAAACCTCTATATGAATTTCTCTTTCTTGAATTAGTAATTGATTGTAATGCTTCAACGTAAATTGAATTTTTACCTGATGGAGTTTTCGTTTCAATTTTAAACTCTTGAATATCAGAATCTTGTTCTTCATTTTTAAATTTCATAGAAAATTCTTCAATTTTATTAATATCTGATAATTCATCTATTAAATATTTTTTATTATCTGAGTTTAAAGATTTTCCTAATAAAAAAGTATTATTTGAATTACTAAAATAAACGGGATCTTGTGAATAAGAAATTCTTCTTAATTCAAAGGATTCCATAAATAGAAAAATTAGAAATATAATTACTAAACTAAATTTATATATTTTATTCATTTTTTTTTAATATTCATGTCTGTATAGCCTATATTATATAATAGTATTGTTATAGGGTCAATTTATTTAGCCTAAAATAGACTTGATTTTGAATAAAGGTAATAGCCTATTTGATATTACTAGACTTTTAGAGTATAGCTTAGAATAAAAGTTATTGTTTAGCTGATTCTACAAGACTGCCGTATCTTAGAGAAAGCTAAACAATAACTTTTATTCTAAGCTATTATTTAAAACAAAGATTCTTAGAAATTGTTTTATAAGGATAATCTATCAATTTATAGGTTCTTTAAAAAAGTAAAAAATCAAATATAAACTCATCACTTGAACTCAATATTTAATTTTTTACTATAATTCAAGTAGTATTAATGAACTAGAGATACTTTATATCTTATAATACCTAGTCAATAATTTTAGATTTTTTCAATAAATTTAAAACTGTTTCTGTAGGTTTAACTCCATAACTTAACCATTTTTTAATTTTATCAACTTCAAAATTATATTGCTTTGAGATTGGGTTATAATGGCCAACTTCATCGATTGGTCGACCATCTCGGCGATAGCTGTTTTCCATTATTACTAATCGATATGATGGAGAACGTTTTCTACCTGCTCGCTTTAATCGTAATTTTAACATAGAAATAATTAAAATATATAAATTAGTTATATTTTTTAGTAAAAGATTCTTTTAACTTAATTTTTATTAAGTTATCGTCGTGAATAGTGCTCAATTACAAGTAATTCATCTAATTGTAATCCTACATCATTTCTATCACAATAATCTAAAACTGATGCTTCTAATTTTGAAGAATCAAATTTTAGATGAGCTGGAATACTATTTCCTTGGTTATTTTTAATATTAGTCTGAACTAAATTTTTTGAATTAGCATTATTTTTAACACAAATTATATCATTTAATCTACATTGAAAACTTGGAATACTAACTACTTTTTTATTAACTGTAATATGACCATGATTGACTAATTGTCGAGCTTGACCAATACTTTTAGCAAAGCCTAATGAAAAACAAATCGTATCTAAACGCATTTCTAATAATTGAAGTAAAATCAGGCCTGTAACACCTTTCCGTCTCCGAGCTTCTTTTACATAGCGATATAATTGACCTTCTGTTAATCCATAATTAAACTTTAATTTTTGTTTTTCTTCTAATCGAATACCATATTCAGTTAATTTTTTATTAGTATCTGCATTTGTATTTCCATCTTTTCCTGGACGATTAATTTTATTGGATTTTTTTGTCGTTAAACCTGGTAATATTCCTAACCTTCGACTAATCTTTAATTTAGGTCCTCGATAACGTGACATAAAAATGAATTTTTTATTTATTTATAGTAAAGATATACGATAAAAGATTCCAGAAGGTAAATCAGCTTCTGATAATAAATCGAAAATTGATACTTCTGAATCATAATAAATTTCTAAAATACGTTTGTGAATTCTAATTTCAAAATGCTCTCGTGAATCTTTATCGACATGAGGTGATCGTAATACACAGTATATACGTTTACAAGTAGGTAAAGTAACTACTCCAATCGAATTAAGTGGTGTATCTTGTAAAATACTAACTATTTTTTGACATGAAGAAACTAAAAGTTCATGATCAAAAGATTCTAATCTTACACGAATTTTTGCATTCTTTTTTATTTCCATAAAAATTTTTAATTATTTAACAATTTTAGAAACTACCCCTGCACCAATAGTCCGACCACCTTCACGAATTGCAAATCGCATACCTTCTTCAATTGCTACCGGATAAATTAATTCAGCCGTCATTTTAATACGATCACCTGGCATTACCATTTCAACGATTGACCCATCATCTGCTGTAAATTGTGTGATAGCGCCAGTTACATCTGTTGTTCGAACATAGAATTGTGGTCGATAACCTGTAAAGAATGGAGTATGACGACCACCTTCATCTTTTGTTAAAACATAAACTTCTGATTCAAAATTTGTATGTGGAGTAATTGTACCAGGTTGAGCTAATACCATTCCTCGTTCAATATTTTCACGATCAATACCACGTAGTAAAATACCAACATTATCACCAGCAAATCCTTCTTCTAATGTTTTTTGGAACATTTCAATTCCCGTAATTGTTGTATTTTGTGTTTCACCAATTCCAACAATTTCAACGTTGTCACCGACTTTAACAATTCCTCTTTCGATACGACCGGTAGAAACTGTACCTCGACCTGTAATTGAAAAAACATCTTCGATAGCCATTAAGAATGTTTTTTCTGTGTCACGTTCTGGTGTTGGAATATATTCATCGACAGCATCCATTAAAGCAAAAATTTTATCAACCCATGGATTATCACCACGACTAAGGTCTGGATTAGCTGAAATAGCTTCAATTGCTTGTAATGCTGAACCAGGGCAAATTGGAATATCATCGCCAGGGAAATCATAAGCAGATAATAATTCACGAACTTCTAATTCTACTAGCTCTAATAATTCAGCATCATCAACTTGATCTTCTTTATTTAAAAAAACTACAATATCAGGTACACCTACTTGTTTTGATAATAAAATATGTTCACGGGTTTGTGGCATTGGTCCATCTGCAGCTGAAACTACTAAAATAGCTCCATCCATTTGTGCAGCACCTGTAATCATATTTTTTACATAATCTGCATGACCTGGACAATCTACATGAGCATAATGACGATTTTCAGTCTCATATTCAACGTGAGCAGTATTAATTGTAATTCCACGTGCTCTTTCTTCAGGAGCCCCATCAATATCTGAATAGTCTTTGACTACAGCATTTCCATCTAATGCTAAAGTTGCTGTAATTGCTGCAGTTAAAGTTGTTTTTCCGTGATCAACATGACCAATAGTCCCAATATTAACGTGTGGTTTTGTACGTTCAAATTTTTCACGTGCCATTATAAAATTCCTTTAAATTTAAAAAAAATTATAGTTTACTTTTAAGCTTTTAGCGAGAATGTTTAGTAATTTGGGATTAATATCTAAAGTGTGCAAAAGCTTTATTTGCTTCAGCCATTTTATGAGTTTCTTCCTTTTTCTTAATAGTATTACCGATATCGTTTGCTGTGTCAATAATTTCATTAGCTAATTTAATTGACATACTTCTGCCAACTCGCTGATGAGCATATCTAATAATCCAACGCAAAGCTAAATTGGTTGCTCTAAAACCACTAACTTCAACTGGAACTTGATAAGTAGAACCACCTACTCTTCGAGCTTTAACTTCTACAATGGGACTTGCGTTACGAATAGCTTTTTCAAATATATTTAAAGGATTTTCATTTGTTTTTTTCTTTATAATGTCAAAAGTTTGATAAACAATAGTTTTAGCAATCGTTTTTTTTCCAGACTTTAAAATTCGTGAAATAAGTAAACTTACTAAGTAACTATTATAAATCGAATCAGGTGCTGGAAAACGTTTTTTTGAAATATTTCGACGAGACATAATATATAATGATAAATCTTTATTTCTAATCTATTAAAGTTTAATTTTAATTTTAATTCTTAATTTAAAGTATTATTACTTTTCAGATTTTGGTTTTTTAACACCATATTTTGAACGACCTTGTGTTCGATCTTTAACACCACCGGTATCTAAAGCTCCACGAACGATATGATATCGAACCCCAGGCAAGTCTTTAACTCGACCACCACGAATTAAAACAACAGAATGTTCTTGTAAATTATGCCCAATTCCTGGGATATACGCTGTAACTTCAAATCCTGATGTTAATCTAACCCTTGCAACTTTTCTAATTGCTGAATTTGGTTTTTTTGGTGTAGTTGTATAAACTCTAGTACAGACTCCTCGACGTTGAGGACAATTTAGAAGTGCTGGTGATTTAGTTTTTTTTTTTATTTGTATACGTCTTGAACGAACTAACTGTTGTATAGTTGGCATAAATTTTTAAAATCAATTATAAATATATTTAACACATTATTGATCAATTGAATTCAAACGATATTTTTTCATAAATTTGTCAACTCGACCTTCACTATCAACAAGAATTTGTGAATTTGTATAAAAAGAATGGTTAGCTAACCAAATATCAATTTGTAATTCACGTTTTGTTGAACCAATTAAACAAAGTGGTTTTCCATCACATAAAATTTGTGAATCTTCAAACCATTGAGGATGTATATCAGATTTTGGCATATTTTATATAAATTAACGTTTTGAATATTGTGGAGCTTTTCTCGCTTTTCTTAAACCATATTTTTTTCGTTCTTTTATACGTGAATCGCGAGTCAAAAATTTGAACGGTTTTAAAATTAAACGATTTTTTTTATTTATTTTACATAACAATCTTGCAACTCCTAATTGAATAGCTTCAGCTTGACCTGTTAGCCCACCTCCTTTAACTAATGCTACAATGTCAAAGGTTTTTTCTAAATTTAATTTTTCTAAAGGTGCCCAAACCGTATTTAAATAATTTTCATTATATTGTAAATATTTGTCACCTGAAATTTTATTAATAATAATATTTCCTTCACCAGGAATAAGGAAAACTCTTGCACTTGCCTGTTTTCGTTTTCCAAGACCAATATTATCTTTTTTATAAATTAATTCTGCGTTGGAATACATAAATTTAAATATTTATAATTATATTTTTAATTAATCTTTTAAAATTACTAGAAATTTTTATCTCTTATTATCATTTTAAATATGAATACCATTCAATAATTTATTTATTAAATAATATTAATAAACTGTGAAGTCGAAGAAAAATTGGAAACATCAACTTTAATTAAAGATTGAGCTTGATGCATATGATTTTGATCATTATAAATATTTAATCGTCTCATTAATCTTTTTGTTTCTGTTTCTGATAACATACCTTTCACAGCTCGTTTAATAGTTAATTTAGGTAGACAATCAGCAACATTCTTTATTTTTAAAGAACTACCTGGTCTACCTGGTTTATTAACAATGTAATGTTTACTATCATCATTTAAGATAATTGAATCAGCATTTATTAAGACTATATAATCTCCAATATCAACAGATGGATGATAATCGGATTTAATCTTACCTTTTAATAAAGCAACAATTATTGTTGCAAGTCGACCTAATCTTTGTCCTGTACAATCGATTAGAAACCAATTACGGTTCTTATAATTTTTAGTTGGTAAAAATGTTTTATTTGATAAATTCATAATTTTTGCTTGAAAATAAATAATGAAAAATCTTAGTTAGTTGAAAAGTCAAAAATAAAATCATTTATTATTTTAAAATAATACCAAATTTATTTTTTAATGTTGAAAAAACTTCATCTGCTGATTTTCGACCAAAGTTTTTAAGTTCTTGTAACTTTTCAGGGGAGTATTGTAATAAATCCCCAACAGTGTTTATTTGAGCTTTTTTTAAACAGTTATAGGCTCGAACGGATAACTGTAATTCTTCAATTGCAATATTAGTATAGGGTTCAATACTTATTGACCGAGTTTTTGTTTCTAATTGATTATTTTCATTTGTATCTTTATTGTTAATCAATAAAGTAAATAAGTCAACAATAATCTGAGCGGCTGATTCAATCGCATCATTTGGAGAAATACTACCATTTGTCCAAATATCAATGAATAGCCGTTCTGTTATATTATTAGTACTATCGTAAACATTTTCTATTTTAAAATCTACTTTTTGAACCGGCATAAAAATTGTATCAAGCTGTAAATAATTGTTAGCTTCCTCTGAAAAACTTTGAGATGCTAATTTATACCCAATTCCATATTCAAATTTAAATTCAATTTCAAGAACATTAGATGTAGAAATTGTTGCAATATAATGGTTTGGATTTACAATTTCTAAAGTTTGTGGGAGTTGAATTAAATCACCAGTTACAACATTAGGGCCTTGAATTTTTAATCTTCCAAATTGTATATCTTTTGTTTTACTTTTAAAAATAATTCCTTTTAAATTTAATAAAATTTCAAGAATATCTTCTCGAACACCAGGAAGTGTTGAAAATTCATGACTTACACCTGCAATTCGAACTGCTGAAATTGCAACTCCACCTAAGTCACCTAAAAGTACACGTCTTAATTGATTTCCAATTGTTATTCCTTGTCCAGGTCTTAAAGAATCTATTAAAAATTGACCATAGCAAGTACCAGATTTCATCTTTTCTGATTTAAGATATTTAATAGAAATGTTATTCATAATTTAATTTATTAGAAATAGAAATTCTAAACACGACGTCGTTTTGGTGGTCGACAACCATTATGTGGAACAGATGTTATATCTTGTATTGAACTAATTTCAAATCCTGCACCTTCAATTGATCGAATTGCTGTCTCACGCCCAGATCCTTGACCTTTTATTAAGATCTTAACACTTTTCATACCATTGCTTAAAGCTTCTAAAGCTGCTTTTTCAGCTGCTGTTTGAGCTGCAAAAGGTGTACTTTTTCGAGCTCCTTTAAAACCTGAACTTCCTGCTGAAGCCCAAGCAATTGTATCACCATTTAAATTAGTAATTGTTACTATTGTATTATTAAATGTTGATTGAATATGAACAATACCATTTGTAAAACTATTTTTATCTTTTTTGCTAGTTGATTTCTTAGTTGTCTGTACCATATAAAAATTTTACAAATAAAATTATTTTTTCTTACCCGTAACAGTTTTCTTTGATCCTCGTCTTGAACGAGCATTCGTTCGACTTCGTTGACCACGAACAGGTAAACTATTTCTATGTCGTTTTCCTCGGTGACAATTTATTTCATTTAATCGCTTAATATTTAAACCATTAAATCTTCTTAAATCCCCTTCAAGTTTTAAATCAATATTTTCTAAGACTTCACGTAATGCAATTGTTTCTTCTGTAGTTAAATCATTAGTTCTTTTTTCAGGACTAATATTTGCAGTTTCAACAATTTTTTTTGCAGATGTAATACCAATACCATGAATATAAGTAAGTGAATATGAAATTCTTTTATTTCTTGGTAAATCTACACCAACTAATCTAACCATTTTTAAACTCCTTTACAATATTATCCTTGACGTTGTTTATGTTTCGGATTTGGACAAATTACCATAACTCGACCATGTCTTTTAATTACTCTACATTTCTCACACATTTTTTTAACTGAAGGACGAACTTTCATTTTAAATTTTTAACTAATAATTTTTATTTTATTAATACATATTGTTATAAATATTTGAATAGTAAATATTTTTAATTTCACGAATTAAATCCAAAATGACACCTGCTAAGATTAATAATGAAGTTGAACTCAATCCATTAAGGCTTGGAATATTTAATGTTGATTCAATAAAATTTGGTACTATTACTAATGTAGCAAGCATTAATGCTCCTAATAATGTAATTCGTTTCATTAATCGCTTTAAATAAAAAGTGGTTTGAATACCAGGACGAATTCCAGGTATTGTTACAGCCATTTTTTGTAATTGATCTGAAATATCTTTTGGATTTAAAACAATTGTTGCATAAAAAGAACTAGATACCAATATCAATAGAAAATAACCAATCCAATAAGTAAATTTTAAAGATTCAAAATTTATTGGGAAATTAATTTGAGGGAATAATCCTAAATTACTAATATAGTTTGGAACAACTAAAATAGCAGTAGTCAAAATAATTGGCATTACACCTGCTTGGTTTAAACGCAATGGAATATAGTTATTAACTGAATCTTGTAATGATGATTGGTTTAATTGTTTTGATGAAATTAATGGAATAATCCTTACTCCTTCTTGTAAAAAGATAATTCCATATAAAGTACCAAAAATTACTAAAATCCCACATAACAGTGAAAAAATAGAAAAACTTCCACTATTTTCAGTTATTAGTTTGTTCCAAAGATTTGGTAAACTTGAAATAATATTTGTATAAATAAGTAATGATGCTCCATTTCCTAAACCATAATCAGTAATTAACTCACTTAACCATAGTACTATCATTGCACCAGTTGTTAACCAAATAACTATTTCAAATGCTAAAAAATAATTCCAATTAAATAATACTTGTTTTAAATAAATAGCAATACTTACACTTTGAATAATACCCCAAATTAAAGTAATAAAACGAGTTAAACGATTAATTGATCGACGACCTTCAAGATCACCTTCTTTTTGTAATTTTGAAAGTTGAGAAGAAAAACTTACTAGTAATTGAACTAAAATAGATGCATTTATATATGGGAATATATTTAAAGTCAATAAACCAATTACAAATGTATTATCACCAGAAAATGTACTTACTAAACTTCTGGTTACCGAGTGTCTTTGAATATAAAATGCTAAATCTGTATGATTAATTCCAGGAACAGGAAGAAATGTTCCTATTCGAATAAGTAATAATATTCCAATACTAATAATTAATCGTTTTAGTATAATATCTCTTATTTCTTTAGTAATTTTAATTTTCACTATTTTATTCCTAATTGATAGTTACTAAATTATTTTAAATCTAGATTTCGTTTTTTTGCTACCTGTGATTTTGTTGTTAAATTTTTTAAGGCACAAATTGATGCACGAGCATTATTTAATAGATTGTTTGATCCTAATTGTTTTGCAATTACATTTTTAACTCCTGCTACTTCCAGTACAATACGAACAGCTCCACCTGCAATTACACCTGACCCTTCTATTGAAGGTCTCATAATTACTTTACAAGCACCAAAATTTCCAACTACATCATGAGGAATACTTAAAGATTTTGTAATTGGAAGTTTTATTAAATTTTTTCGACCATCTGCCTTTGCCTTTTTAAAAGCATTTACAACATCATCTGCTTTAGCAACTCCGACACCAACTTTTCCATTTTCATCACCAATTACAACAATTGCTCGAAAACTTAATTTTTTTCCACCTTTAGTTACTTTTGAAACTCGACTAATTTTTATTAACCGTTCTACAAATTTTGGTTCTTGTGAACCATTAATACGTCGAGAATTTTTTTTATTTATTTTTTTTAAATCATTACTCATAAAATATATTTAACCTATCTAGTTATTTACAAATTTTAATTTAAAATTGAAGTCCACCTGCTCTTGCTCCATCTGCTAGAGCTTTAATTCGTCCATGATATAAATAGGGACCTCTATCAAAAACAATTTTTTTAATATTTTTTTTAATACTTAACTCTGCTAATTTTTCTCCTATAAGTCTAGAAGCATTACATGTTCGCCCAGTTGAAAGAGCAAGTTCAATTGAACGATCTAATGTTGAACAAGCAATTAAAGTTGTTGAATTACTATCATCAATTATTTGTGCATAAATATTTTCATTTGACCGATAAACTGATAATCTTGGTCGTTCTGACGTTCCTTTTATTTGCCCTCGTAATGTTTCACGCTTTAATCTTTTATATTTGTTAGGTTTTAATTTTTTATTTTTATTTTTCAATTTTAACAAAGTTCCTTTTGAAAATTTCATAGTTATAATTTTTAATTTTTTAAAAATGTAATTATATTATTTTCCAGATTTTCCAGCTTTACGAATAATTTGTTCGTCTTTGTATAAAATTCCTTTTCCTTTATATGGTTCTGGACGTCTCCAAGCTCGAATTTTTGATGCAAACAATCCCAATAGTTCTTTATTACATGATTTTAAATTTATCGTTGTATTTTGTACTATTTCAGCTGAAATAGTTGGTGGAATATCAATTGTAACAGGATGGCTATATCCTAAATTCAAAACTATTTGATTCCCTTGAACTGCAGCTCTGTATCCAACGCCTTTTAATATAAGAGTTAATTGAAATTGTTCAGAAACTCCTATAATCATATTATTAATTAATGTCCGATATAATCCATGTAATGAACGAACATTTCGTGTTTCAGTTTTTAAAATAACACTTAAAGTATTATTATCTTGTTTAATATGAATCATATTTGGAACTTTTGTTTGTAATACTCCAAATTTACCTTTTACTGTAATTTCTGATTCACTATAATTAATATCAACATTTTCTGGTATAGTAATTGGTAACCTTCCTATACGTGACATTTTATAAACTCCTTATCTTTACCAAATATAACACAGAACTTCGCCCCCAATACCAAGCTCTTTTGCTTTTAGATTTGTCATTACTCCTTTTGAAGTTGAAATAATTGCAATTCCTAAGTTATCTAAAACTCTTGGTAATTGTTTCGAATTTTTATAAACTCTTAAACCTGGTTTGCTGATTCGTTTAATTGTAGAAATAACAGATTGTCTAGATTTTCCAATATATTTTAATGAAATTAATAGGTACTTTTTATTTTTTTCACTATAATTTTCAAAATCTTCAATAAATCCTTCTTCTTTTAAAATTTTTGCAATAGCTAGAGACACTTTTGTAGAAGGAATTTGGACAATTTGGTGTTTTACCATATTGGCATTTCTAATTCTTGTTAACATATCTGAAATTGTATCATTTACCACAATTATCTCCTTATCAAATATATTTTTTTATTTTTTATTCTTGTGACCAGCGTTTTCGTTTTAAATGTTTTTTATTATCCCAAGCATGATTAATTTCAGAAAATGATGCATATTTATTATAATATCCACAATCATTTAATGGAAAACGTAAAAATTTAAACAAAATCATTCCATTTAAAATTTTGTCAATTGATTCTGATCTATATTTTGGTGAACAATTTTCTAAAACAATATTAATTGTTAAACCTTGGGTTTTATCTACATCGTCATAATCAATTTCGGGAAAAATTAATTGTTCCTTTAAACCTAATGTATAGTTCCCAGCTTTATCAAAACTTCTTAACGATAATCCATGAAAATCACGGATTTGAGCAAATGTAAAAAATAGTAACTTAGTTAAAAATGTATACATTTTTTTACCCCGTAATGTCACACTTAACCCTAATTCCATATTATCACGAATTTTAAATCCAGCAATTGCTTTTTTAGATTTTGTAATAATTGGTTTTTGTCCTGTAATTTTTTCAAATTCTTCAATATTTTTTTTTAAAATATTAGTATTTTGAGCTTCTAATCCAAGTCCCCGATTAATTTGAATTTTTTTTAATTTTGGAACAGTATGAGGATTTTTAAACAATTTTGGACTATTTTTTATTAAAATAGGTTTTATACCTTCTTCATACTCTTGTCTAATATTTACAAGTAAATTGTGAATTTCAGCTATTTCTTCTAATGAATGTTGATTTAGCATATTAAGATACGTCTATTAAATTTAATTTTACATTTGAATGATGAATAGGGGCTTCAAATTGTTTAATTTCGCCAATTTCATTTTCTGTATTTGGTTTAATATGTTTAAACTTAAAATTGATTCCTTTTACTACAATTTTCCGTGTTTTTTTATCAATTTTAATAACTTCACCTGTTTCATTTTTATTAAAACCTGATGTAATTATTACTGTATCGCCTATTTTGATATGCATTTTTTGTTTTTTTAGCATCTATAAAACCTCCGGTGCTAATGAAACGATTTTAGAAAAGTTGTTATCACGTATTTCACGAGCAACAGGTCCAAAGACACGTGTACCACGAGGATTATTATCTATATTTACAAGTACGGCTGCATTATCATCAAATCGAATATACATTCCATCTTGACGACGAATAGTTTTTTTAGTTCGTACAATAATTGCTCTTACTACATCAGAACGCTTTACTGGCATGTTTGGTATAGCTTCTTTAACTACTGCAATAATAGTATCACCAATTTTTGCGTATTTTTTACTCCCACCTAATACTCTAATACACATAACTTTTTTAGCACCCGTATTATCGGCTACTGTTAACATTGTTTGAGGATAAATCATAAAGATATCATTTAACTTATTAACGATGATTTTGAAAGAATTTTGATTAACTTCCAACGTTTTCTCTTACTTAACGGACGACATTCTTCAACTAATACTTGATCTCCAATATTACATTCTTCTAATTCATCATGAGCTAAATATTTTTTAGTTTTTACTAATGTCTTAGAATAAATTGGATGTGGATATCGGTTTTCAATTTTTACCACAATAGTTTTTTTCATTTTATTACTAATTACAATACCAATTTGTTGTTTTACTGGCATCTAAAACTCCTTAAATTTTTATCATTTGATCTTAATTGGTAATTAAATTATTTTCTTTTTGTTCCAGATTTTGTAATCTTAAGGTTAAAAGGGTTTTTAATTGAGCTAACCGACGTTTTGTATGTTTTATTTCATGTGATTTAAAACTTTGACGAGTAGCCTTTTTAAAACGTAAATTAAATAATTGATTTTCAGTTTCAATAATTGCTTCTGATATTTCTGCATTTGAAAGTGAAATAATATTACTAAATTGAGGTACACCCATATTTTTTTATTTAATACTGTCTTTAATAATAAATTTTGTTTTTAATGGTAATTTATACGATGCTAAATTTAATGCGGCACGAGCTACTTCTTCAGGAACTGAACCAATTTCAAAAATAATTGTTCCTGGTTTTACTACAGCTACCCAATAATCAACTGCACCTTTTCCGGAACCCATTCTTGATTCAGCAGCACGAGCAGTTACAGTCTTATCAGGAAAAATTCGGATCCATAATGAAGCTCCCCGTTTTGTATAACGTGTAATTGTTCTACGAGCTGCTTCAATTTGACGTGACGTTATCCAATTTGGTTCTAAGGCTTGTAAACCAAAATTTCCAAAACAAATTTCATTTCCACGAGTTTTTTTACCTCGCATACGTCCACGATGATATTTTCTATATTTTGTTCTTTTTGGACTTAACATAACAAATTAATTTAATAAAAATATAAACTTTCTTAATATATTGAAAACTTTTCTTATTTGACTAAAATTTCACTTTTAAATAGCCAAACTTTAATTCCTAAAACTCCATATATTGTATTTGCTTCTCTTGTTGCATAGTCAATATCAGCACGCAAAGTTTGTAAAGGTACTCGTCCTTCGCGAATCCATTCACTTCGAGCAATTTCAGCCCCATTAAGACGTCCTGAAACTTGAATTTTTATTCCATTTACGTTCTGTTTTTGAGCTCTTTGTAATGTATCTCTAATGGCTCTTCTAAAAGCAATACGTTTTTCTAATTGCTCAGCAACTAAATCTGCAAGAAGAGCAGCATTTAAATCAACTTTCTCAACTTCAAAAATATTAATTGTAAGTTGACGAGTTGACGGTAATATTTTTTTTATATTTGTTAATAAATTTTCAAGTCCAATACCAACATCTCCGACTAATATACCTGGTTTTCCAGTTTCAATGTTTAATTGAATTTGGTCATTTAGCCCATTTCGATTTATTTGAACATTTGAAATACTATTTGTCTTTGCGATTCTATTAATATAAGTTCTAATTTTATCATCTTCTTGTAGTATATTCGCATATTGATTAAAATTAGTATACCATTTAGATTTATGTTCTTGTGTTATACCTAATCTAAATCCTAAAGGATGTGTTTTTTGCCCCATAGAATTAATCCTTTTAATTTAAAATTAAATTTATTATTTATTTTTTTAATTACTTTCTTTCATAATAACTGTAATATGACAGGTTGGTTTTAAAATTTTATATGCTCTTCCTTGAGCACGTGGTCGAATTCTTTTTAATTTGGGTCCTTCATCTGCAAAAATTTCATCAATAACTAATTTCTTTTTATCTAAATCATAATTATGTTTTGCATTTGCTGCGGCTGAATGAACAACTTGCCAAATCGGACCCCCAGCATCATAAGGAATAAATTCTAAAATCATTAATGCTTCTTGATATGAACAACCTCGAATTTGATCTATAACGCGTCTTATTTTATGAGGAGACATACGAATATATTTAGCTACTGCTTTAACGGATTGAGTGTCTGACATAAATAATTATTTTTAATATGTAATATTAAATAGAAAGTTTAAACTTTAAAAAAAATCAAAAATTTAAACACTTTTAGCTTTTTCACTGATTTAAAAATTTAGAATTATTCCTTAATTTTTATATTTAATTAAACTTTTGAATAAAAATAAACTTATAAATATTATTATGTTAATCTAAATTACCATAATGTCTCTTGTTTTTTTCTTGGTAATCCAGTTTTATAGAAAAGCTTAATTGTTATATAATTAAATTGTTCAAAATTTTGAGAATTATTAGCAATAAATTTATTAACCTTTGAAACTTCATTAATATAAATTTCATGAATCCATATATCAAAAAAGTTAATGGAAAAATTATTTTGCAATGAAACAATAGGTGAATATATAATTGATAAAAGATTATCTCGTTCGATTGGTTTTGATTTTAACAAATATAAAATATCATCAATTGCATAATAAATATATTTTTTTTGAAAACTATTTAAAATAAATTTCGCAACTGTCGATAACTTTTTTTCATATTTTATTTGAAAAGTGAAAATTTTCGGTGGAATTCCTTCAATTTCTTCAATTTCGTAAAGTGGTTTTTTAGTATATGGAAGTGGGTTTCCTTCACTAGGATTAGTTGAACTACGTTTTTGAAATATCGAAAATTTTTCATTACATTGACATCTCTTCTCATATAAAATTTGGTTCATTTTTTAAATTATTTAACGTTTTGTTTTTCTATCAGTTTTAATATGAGATTTAAAATTTCTTGTTGATACAAATTCTCCTAATTTATGCCCAACTAATTGATCTGAAATGAAAATTGGTATATGTTGCTTTCCATTATATACTGCAATTGTGAATCCAATCATACTAGGTAAAATAGTTGATGATCGAGACCAAGTTATAATTGTATCTTTTTTCCCAGCCTTATTCATTTTATTAATTTTTTTTAATAGATGATAGGCAACAAACGGACCTTTTTTTAATGATCTTGACATTTTTAAAATATTTTTATAAATTTTTTAAATTATTGTTTAAGAACGTCTTCTAAGAATGTATGTATCACTTAATTTTTTTGTTTTTCTTGTTTTAATTCCTAATGCTGGTTTACCCCATGGAGTTAATGGGCGAGTTCTACCAATTGGAGCTCTTCCTTCTCCTCCACCATGTGGATGATCACAAGGATTCATTACTGACCCACGAACTGTTGGGCGCTTACCTAACCACCGAGTTCTACCCGCTTTCCCACTTTGTACTAAAAATGCATCATTATTACTTACTTCTCCAATTGTAGCAAAGCATTCTTTTCGAATTAATCTAATCTCTTTTGATGGTAATCTTAAAGTAACAAAATTACCTTCTTTAGCTAAAATTTTTGCTGCTGTTCCACCAGCTCTTACAATTTGACCTCCTCGATTTGGAATTAATTCAATATTATGAATTGAAGTACCTAGGGGAATTTCTTCTAATGGTAAATTATTTCCAATGTTTAATGATGACCCAGAACCAGAGATAATATTTTCACCAACATTTAAATTTTTTGGATGTAAGATATAACGTTTTTCACCATCAACATAATTAATCAATGCAATTCGAGCATTTCTATTTGGATCATATTCAATTGCTTTTACAATTCCTTCAATACCATATTTATTACGTTTAAAATCGATTAATCTATAGCGTTTTTTATGACCACCACCTCTATGACGGATAGTAATAATTCCTCTATTATTTCGACCTTTACTTCTATGATTTTTTCGAATTAAACTCTTTTCTGGTTTAATTTTTGTAATCTCAGTAAAAGACGAAAGTGCTCGATTTCTTGTACCGGGTGTATATGATTTATAAAGACGAATACTCATAAATTTTATTATTATTTTTTATTTATTAATCATTGGTAAATAAATTTATTATGTCGCCTTCAGATAAAGTTACAATTGCTTTTTTATATTGTGATTTCCAACCAATATATTTACCAACACGTTTTTTTTTACGCGGGAGACGACATGTATTAATCTTTATAACTTTTACATTAAATAAATCTTCAATTGCAGCTTTGATTGTAATTTTATCAGAATAACGATCAACGATAAAACTATACTGATTATTTTCTAAAAGTCGTGTAGCTTTATCTGTTATAATAGGATATTTTATAATTTGTACACTATTACGGTAAAAATCTGAAGAATTAATCACAATAAATCTCCTTTATATAATTTATTGCTAATGGAGTTAATATAATTTGTTTTGCTTTTAACAAACTAAGAGTATTTAAATTTGAAGCAGAAATTAATTCAATATTTTTAAGATTTTGCATTGATAGTTTTAATGGTATACTTTTGTTCGAAACAATTACTAATATTTTTTGATTTAAATCAATAGAACAATTTTTGCAAATCTTCAAAAATTTTTTTGTTTTTGGTTCAGTAATTTTGCTTTCTAAATCTTCAATAATTAGAATATTATTTTTCTTGTTGTATAGTAAAGTTTGTAAAGCTAATTGACGTTCTTTTTTATTTAATTTTAAAAGAATTTTTTTTGGTTTAGGTCCAAAAATTACACCTCCACCCTTCCATAAAGGTGATCGATTAGAACCTGCTCGAGCACGTCCTGTACCTTTTTGTTTCCATGGTTTTCGACCACCACCTCTAACTTCACTTCGAGTTTTACTTGAAAGAGTCCCTTGTTTTTGGGAATTAGAATGACGTAAGAAATCTTTATGTAATAAATAATTTCCTGATGTTTCAAGAACATTTAATTTCAATTCATAGTTAGAATCTAATTGTTTTCCATTTATATCTAATGGAGCATATGTTATAAATTTTTGAATGGTCATACTTTCTATTTAAATGTATTATTTTGTAAGTTAAATTAATTTATTCTGAAGTAACAATCTTCAATAAATTGCCAGGTTTACCCGGAATAGATCCTTTTATTACTAAAATATTTTCTTCTGAATTAATTTGAATAACTTTAAGTTTTTTAATTGTTGTAATTTTATTACCTAATTGACCTGCCATTTTTTTCCCAGGTAAAACACGTCCAGGTGTTGTTCCCATACCAATTGATCCAGGTGCTCTATGATTTTTTGAACCATGAGTCATGGGACCTCGACTAAAATTATGACGCTTTTGAAGGCCTGAAAAACCTTTCCCAATAGTTTTTCCTTTTACATTTACAAATTGACCTGGTGAGAATGAATCAACATTTAAAACTTGACCAATTTCAAATTCATCTTGCTCACTTACTCTAAACTCTTTTAAGTATTTTAAAGGTTGAATATTTGATTTTTGCAAATGGCCTAGTTTTGGTTGGTTTAATAATTTATTTGAAACATTACCATAACCAATTTGAATTGAATCATATCCATCTTTTGATTTAGTTTTGATTTGTGTTACTACACAAGGTCCAACTTTTAAAATTGTCACTGGAATAATATTACCGGATTCATCAAAAATTTGAGTCATACCAATTTTATTCCCTAATAAACCTATAGCCATAATATTCCTCCAAATTTATTCTATCTTTATTAACATTGCTATTTTTAAAAGTTAATATTAAATCAACTAATTAAAATTAGTAAATTATTTTTATTAGTTTAAAAAATTTGCTAATTTTTGTCTAGTTAAGATATATTTACAATTATATTATTAATTAATATTAATACGGATTATCAGGTTCGTTAATAGATTATTTTAAGAATTATAATTATTCACAAGTTATAAATTATAATAAAGAAAAAAATGACAAAAGTTGTAGGAATTGATTTAGGAACGACAAATTCTGTAGTAGCTGCAATTGAAGGAGGTCAACCAAGTGTAATTATAAATGCTGAAGGATTAAGAACAACGCCTTCAATTGTAGCATATACTAAAAAAGAAGAATTACTCGTTGGTCAAATTGCAAAACGTCAAGCAGTTATTAATCCAGAAAATACTTTTTTTTCAGTTAAAAGATTTATTGGTTCTAAAGAAGGAGAAATTGCAGAGGAATCAAAAAAATTACCTTACAAAGTAGGTAAAGATCAAAATGATAATATTAAAGTTAACTGTCCTGCATTAAACAAGGAATTTAGCCCAGAAGAAATTTCAGCACAAGTTTTACGAAAATTAATTAATGATGCAACAAATTATTTAGGCCAAGAAGTAACTCAAGCTGTTATTACCGTACCTGCTTACTTTAATGATTCACAAAGACAAGCAACTATGGATGCTGGTAAAATTGCAGGAGTTGAAGTTTTAAGAATAATTAATGAACCTACAGCTGCTTCTTTAGCTTATGGTTTAGATAAAAAACAAAATGAAACAATATTAGTTTTTGATCTAGGTGGTGGTACATTTGATGTTTCAATTTTAGAGGTTGGTGATGGTATTTTTGAAGTTTTAGCTACTGCAGGTGATACAAATTTAGGTGGTGATGATTTTGATAATGTATTGGTAAAATGGTTAATTAATAATTTTAAAGAGAAAGAAGGAATTGATTTAGCGGAAGATATTCAAGCTTTACAACGTTTGACTGAAGCTGCTGAGAAAGCAAAAATAGAATTATCAACTATTGAAAAAACAAATATTCATTTACCGTTTATTACAGCAGATAAAACAGGTCCAAAACATATTGAGCAAGAGCTAACAAAACAAGTTTTTGAAAAACTATGTGAAGATTTAATTAACCGTTGTCGTATCCCAGTAGAAAAATCATTAAATGATGCACGACTTGAAAAATCTGATATAAATGAAGTTGTTTTAGTAGGGGGTTCAACACGTATTCCAGCTATTCAAAAATTAGTTGAATCTTTAACTAATAAAAAGCCAAATCAATCTGTTAATCCAGATGAAGTAGTTGCTATTGGAGCTGCAATACAAGCAGGGATTTTAGCTGGTGAAATTAAAGATATTTTATTATTAGATGTTACACCATTATCATTAGGTGTTGAAACACTTGGTGGTGTTATGACAAAAATTATTGCCCGAAATACAACAATCCCAGTTAAAAAATCAGAAATGTTTTCGACAGCAGTTGATAATCAAACAAATGTAGAAATTCATATATTACAAGGTGAACGAGAATTAGTTGCAGGAAATAAAAGTCTAGGAAACTTTAGATTAGATGGAATTCCAGCAGCACAAAGAGGTGTTCCACAAATTGAAGTTACATTTGATATTGATGTTGATGGAATTTTATCTGTAAAAGCAAGAGAAAAAGAAACAGGTGTAGAACAATCTGTAACTATTCAAGGTGCTTCTAATTTAAATGAAAATGAAGTTGAAGAAATGTTAGCTGAAGCTGAAAAATATGCTTCAATTGATAAAGAAAAACGAGAAAATATTGATTTAAAAAATCAAGCTGAAGCATTATGTTTTGAAGCAGAAAAAGAGTTTTCTCTTTTTAAAGAAAATATATCTGAAGAAAAACAACAAAATATTACAAAATTAATCGAAACAATTCGAAAAAATATTCAAAATAATGATTTTGTAACACTGAAATCACAAGTTGAAGAATTAAAAACAGCTATGAGAGATATGGTAGCTACAAAACCATTAGTAGATAATGACCCAATGTCTAATTTGAATGATTTATAATTTCGTTTTTGTTAAAACTTTAAGGGAATCTTAAGATTCCTTTAAAGTTTTAGTATCATCTACAATAATACATTCAGTTGTTAAAATCATACTAGCAATAGATGTTGCATTTTGTAAACCAGAACGAGTAACCTTAGCAGGATCTACAATTCCTTCTTCATACATATTCCCAAATGTATTATTTGCTGCATTATAACCTATTTCGAATTCTTGTTGCTGAACTCTTTCGATAATCACTGGACCATTAATTCCAGCATTTTCAGCAATTCTGCGCAATGGTGCTAAAATTGCTCGTGATATAATCATTGCTCCTATAAGTTCATCTTCTTTTAAATTATTTTTTGCCCATGCGACAAGATTTGTAGATAAGTGTGCTAAAGTAGCTCCTCCACCAGGTACAATACCTTCTTCTACTGCTGCTCGTGTTGCATTAATTGCATCTTCTAATCTTAATTTTTTATCTTTCATCTCCGTTTCTGTTACAGCTCCTACTCGAATTACAGCAATTCCACCCGATAATTTGGCAATTCGATCTTGCAACTTTTCTTTTTCATAAGAAGTATCTACAATATTAATTTGTTTTCTAAGTTGTTCACATCGAATTTTAATTTCTTCTATAGTTTCACCATTAGCAACAATTGTTGTTGTATCTTTACTAACTAAAACTCGTCGAGCTTGACCTAATAAATTTAATTGAATATTATCTAAATTTAATCCTGCATCTTGTGTAATAACAGTCCCACCAGTTAAAATTGCTATATCTTCAAGCATCTGTTTGCGTAATTCTCCAAAACCTGGGGCACGAATAGCTACAACATTTATAATACCACGTAATTTATTTAAAATTAATGTTGCTAATGCTTCTTTTTCAACATCTTCAGCAATTATAAGAAGTGGACGTTTTGTTTTAGTTATTTGTTCTAAAATTGGTAACAAATCTTGTTGAACTAATGTAATTCGTTTATCCGTTAAAAGAATATATGGATTATCATATGAAACTTCCATTTTTTCGGTGTTTGTAATAAAATAAGGAGAAATAAAACCTTTTTCAAGTTTCATACCTTCAGTAATTTCTAATTCTGTTACAATTCCTTTACCTTCTTCTAAAGATATAACACCCTCTTTACCAACTTTTGATAAGGCATCAGCAATTAATAAACCGATTACATTATCATTTCCTGCTGATATAGATGCTACTTGCTGAATTGATTGAATATCTTCTACAGGTTGAGCAAATTCGTTAATCTGAGTAACCAAATATTGTCCTGCTTTTTCCATTCCTAATTTAATAGAAATTGGATTTGCTCCAGCAGCAACATTTTTTAACCCTTCTTTTACCATTGCATATGCTAAAACTGTAGCTGTTGTTGTGCCATCACCTGCTACATCATTTGTTTTAGAAGCAGCTTGACGAATTAAAGAAACTCCAGTATTTTCAATATGATCTTCTAATTTAATTTCTTTTGCAATTGTAACACCATCATTCACAATTTGAGGTGATCCATAAGATTTCTCTAATACTACATTTCTACCTTTAGGTCCTAATGTAACTGAAACCGCTTCTACCATTATTTCCATTCCACGTTCAAGAGCACGTCTAGCATTATCTTGATATAAAATTTTTTTTGACATATTTTATAAATAAATTATTTTTTATATTCCTACTTAAAAATGTTCAAATTAGTAACTTAATTCAAAAATTATTAATTTTGCAAGTTTAAAATCAAATTTTATTAATTTTTTTAATAAAACTTTACGAAACTACTATTTTTATAGTAATATATCTTTTATAGACTTGTATTTTGGGCTTGTAGCTCAGTGGATTAGAGCACGTGGTTACGAACCACGGTGTCAGGGGTTCAAGTCCCTTCTTGCCCAATACTTTAAATCTTCAATCGAAACTATAATTTTATACTAAAAATTTTGGGGTGTCGCCAAGTGGTAAGGCTGTGGACTTTGACTCCACCATCCGTAGGTTCGAATCCTGCCACCCCAGTTAGGTTTAAAAATGGAAAAGTTATTTTATATATTTTGCATAATTATAATTATAGTAAAATATAATTTACTGATTTTGAATAAGAATAGAATTATGGAAGCTAAAATTCAATTTATAAAAGGTCTTAATGAAAAAGTATTACCTGATGTTCGTTTAACTCGATCTCGAGATGGAAGCACTGGAACAGCTACTTTTAAATTTAAAAACCCTAATATTTTAGATAAAAATACTGCAAAAGAAGGTGAAATTACTGGAATGTATTTAATTGATAAAGAAGGAACTATAGAGACACGTGATGTAAATGCAAAGTTCGTAAATGGTAAACCAGAAGTAATTGAATGTATCTATATTATGAAAAACCCAGAAGCTTGGGGTAGATTTATGCGATTTATGGAAAGATATGGGGAAACAAATGGTTTAGTTTTTACTAAAGCAAATTAAAATTTATAATAAAATCTTTTGATTGTTGAGGTTTGACTTGCAGGAGAAGTATTTGACTATTTCCATTCATTTTTATTTTCTGATTTTTTTTTTTAGAAGTTACGAATGGAACAATAACAAGTTGATATTCTCTGAATATTTTATGTCGATCTGTTTTTTTAATTTGATATTTACAGAAAAATATAACTTATCCTAGTTTTATCAGTATAATTAAAAGAAATAAAAAAGTATGATTAAATCTTGATAATGTAATTGATACTCAAAATTACATTAAATATTGAATATGAATTTGGGCGAGTGACCGGACTTGAACCGGCGAATGGTGGAATCACAACCCACTGCCTTAACCACTTGGCCACACCCGCCAAACTATCTTGACAAATAAGATATCATTGAATATGATCTTATGTCTAGTTTATTTCCTAAAAATTTTTAAAATTAAATTTATGTCTAAAGTTAATTTTTTTTTAAATGGTCAAGAATATTATACACAATATGATATAACTCTTTTTGACCTAATAACTTATTTTAATTATGATCTGTCTCTACTCGTTTTAGAATATAATAATTTAATCTGTAATAAAAAAGATTGGAATAATATTTTCGTTACTAAGAATGATAAAATTGAAATTGTAACTATTGTTGGAGGTGGGTAATTTTTTGAATCATATTTCCTAGTAAGGCTAATTTATAAACTCATTAACTCGATTTTATTATAGAATTTTCGATACTTTTGCTTTAAAGAATTCAAAATTATTTTATCAATGATAATTTTAAATTCGAAGAAGTTTTATTAAAAATATCTTATCTGTTTTTCATAGGATATAAGTATAAATTTTAACAAACTATTTCCATAATTTAACTCAGAACTAATTAGTTTACATTTTAACCATTTAGGATAAGTAAAATTGGTTAAATTTTGATAGTTATACCGATAAATGTTGTATAATTTGAACCATTTTAAATAGTTAAAGATAAGCTTTAATTGTACAATAAAATATTCCAAATTTATGATTTTAATATTTACTAATTTATTAATCTATTTTAATAATATTTATAAACTATTCTTACTTAACGACTAAAGTAGTTGTAATCAAGATATTAACTAATGAATTCTAACTTTGTGGCTTTAAAAATTTATTTGTTATTCATAAAATAAACTCGATTAAATGATTGAATTTATAATAAAGTAATAGTAATAATATGAGTTAGAGGTTCTTGATTATTGGTTGCTCGCTGAAGTTCTATAGAAATCATTTTTAACAGTTTGTATACTCGATCCTATAAAGTATAAATATAGTTCTTACAAATTGATTTTTTGAAAAATTAGAAATTAAATTAATATTTTGTCCAGCAGGAGCAAGTGGTTTAAAGCCAGTGAGAGCTAATCCAGTTCAAGGTTTTAGTACTCCACGCGGACTTATAACGGGTCAGCCGGTTACCGGTGCACATCGACAACCAACAAGGTTAGAGGGAGCAGGCACTCCAGCTGGTGCAGGTGGCGGAGCTAGTTCTGACGATCAGTGTCCTGTTCCAGAAAACCAAAAATCACAAGAATCAAAAACTTTTGATTATGATTATCGTTCAAATTCTCCAAAAAAGAAAAAGAAATCTCAGGATGAGTGTTCAATAGATGAACAAAACAAAGCTGGTATTGATGAATTACCTGATAGTTCCGACTATATATATAAAACTAAAACTGCTAGAAAAGCACTAAAAACAGTTTGGAAAAATACCGAGGCTAAAAAAGAGGTTCTTGCTGGACTGGATAGAATGAATAAGGGTAAACTTCTTCCACGAAATCAAAAAAACTTTAAAGGTTTTAAAACTTTGAAGGAATTAAAATTCACCAAAACTCGAATGCTTGTACAGCCAGGAATAAATGGTAGTCCTGACCAAATCGTAGCAATCTTTATGCCACGCGATATGGACGACATAGCTTCAAATTTTAAAGGTAAATATAAATAATAACTAAAAATAATATATGAAAATTAAAATAATTGAATTTGCACATGAAATAACAGATCCACACATCGATAATTTGGACGTTTTTGTTGAAAATGAAGATGGTTACACGTATACGATCATCGTTAGTACACCAGGCGATTTACTTGACCAAATGGAGCAAGAGAAAATCAATTTCATCATGCCTGATACCCCAAAAATTATTGTCAAAAAATTGACAGAGCAAATTGTTAAAGAAGCGATATAAGCCTACGCCGAAAATGATGGGTACTGGTTGAAACTTTGTCAGTTTGGAGATGATATTGATATCTCTGTTTTAAATAAATTAGAAGAAGAACATCGTAAAGAATGGGAGGAAGATTAAAACTATTCTTCCATCTTCACCATTCTAGACCATGTTGCCGACCGCTGAAAGCATATTTAAGTATCTTGACGAACTGAATTATTTTATATTTTATCTGCAACACTAAAATACGCCCATTTTAAGGGCATAATTTCATTGAAGGTAAATTCAACCTATAAAAGACCATTCATGGGCCTATAATTGCTCTCTGAGAGGATAGTTGATTCTCTGATGACCTAAAGAAAAATCCTTGATTCATTTCTACCTATCTACTTATAAAAATAAGGTATACTTCAAATTTATATTAATTTTTTATAAATAAAAACTAGTTTTCTAACCCTTGACTTGTCTTTTAACATAGAGTATGCTTTATTTATAAAATTATAAGTTATAAAAAAATATTCAATGGAAATAAACAATAAGTATGGTTACGTTCGTATAAGTTCCAAATCACAAGAGTCAAATTCATCAATTGAATCTCAAAAACAACAATTAATTCAAAATGGAATTGAAGAAGAAAATATTTTTGTCGAAGTGGGATCGGGGGCTAATGAGATTAAAAATCGACCTGTTTTTCAAAAATTAATCAACCAAAAATTAAAAGAGAATGACCTCTTAATGGTCACTAAAATCGATAGATGTAGTCGAAATACTCTTGAGTTTTTAAAGTTACAAGATATCCTTTTTAAAAAAAATATTACCTTTGTTGCTTTAGATTTACCAACTTCCGTTGATTTAGCTACTAATAAGCTTATGGCTACAACCTTATCAGCTATGGCCGAATTTGAAAATAATCGACGAAAAGAGCGTCAAAAGCAAGGAATACGGGCAGCTCAAAAAAAAGGAAAGTATCAGGGACGGAAAACAGTCATTAATAAAACTTTGATTCAAAAAGTTAAATATTTGAAAGAAAGGAAAAACTTATCTGTTACAGATATTAGCAAGCTAACTGAAGTAAGTTGTCCGACTGTTTACAAAGTCTTAAAAGAGTATTTAGGTTACGTATCAAATCGATTAATTAAACTGGAGGAAACAAATGAACCAAAATAAATTAAGTTTCGAATCTGAAAAATTAACCGTTGATTGGATTTCTTTTAAATTCTAACATTTAGAAAATATTGAAGAAATAGCACAATATCTTTTCAAAATTGGATTTAACTCTTATCAAGAATCTGGCAAATTAGCCGAACCATTCAAAGAATCAATTTTTGTGAGTTCCGACAATCAATTTCAAACGCTTTTTGTCAACGAAGGGCCGTATTGAAAGGGTGTTTCTGTTCATTTTTCTAGTACCAATGCAGCGTTTTTTTACAGTCTTATTAAACGAAATTTAATTAATTGGAAATTTTTGTCTTCCGCAATTCTTGGCCGTTTTGATTTGAATTATTTGAGAAATAATAAAATAGATGATAAAATCTCGGCCAGCGAATTTTTAGAAAACTGTCAAAGAAAAATAAAGCAAACGAATAGAAATGTTAGTTTAGAAAAAAATTCAAAAGGTTCGATTTTAAAGATTGGAACACGTCGAAGCAATAACTATTCGCGAATCTATGAAGGAAAAAACTTTTTAAAATTTGAGCATGAAATGAAAGGGAAATTTCTCAAAAATTACCACACCCTGTTACTACAAAATAATTTTGAAGAATTAGAACATAAGTTATCCCTTCATTTTTTAACTTATTTTGGAAAGCTATTACCTCTTGAATACTCTTATCTGGACTGGTTAGTTATTAAATTAAGACCTATTCGAAAACAAAAAACTATTCCATACGGATTGAATTCTGATTACATTCAATCAGATATACTAGTGGATTCAAGAAATTTTGTTGCTCTTATTCAATTGTTAAATTATGTTCAAAATTTAGATTTTGAAATAAAATATGGAAATGTTTACAAATCAGTTCTATTTACTCTTTATTTTTTAGCTATTAAAATTGGTTTCATTGCATCGAATGTTCTGGATCAGCATCAACCAAACTCACAACTTGTAAGTAAAGTACAGACCCTATTCGTTTACAATCCGTATGTTTACGTTTTGGATGATTACCAACCTTCTGGTTTGCATATGGATAAGATTGAATAGTCTGTACCTCAACGTTTCATATAATTCTTAATCAGTAATAAAGAAGCTTCTATTTGGTTCACGTTTAACTGAAGCTACATGGTTATTAATCACAATTTGGATATTGCAACAGCAAATCGTAGGCTTTCAGCCGGTAAAACAAGCTTCACCGCCACCACACATTCAATCGGCACGGAATTTACTGTTTGAAAAACCAAAGCCTAATCAATTGTCTTGTCGACGATTGTCGGTGTTTGATTTACAACAATTCGAAAATCAAAATGTTAATACGAATCATTTTAAAAAATCACCAAATTACTCTGAAACAGTGAAATTTGAAATACAAAATTTATTAGATAGTTTTGAGAATTAACTGTTGACAAGTTAAACACACAATGGTATGTTATTGGGAGTATACGATTATTGTTACCTTTACATAATAAATTGTTACTACCCTATAAAAAGGTAACATTAGTCATGACCCTTTTATATCAAGGAATTAATTAGTTAGGGTGACCTTGAAATCCGTATGGTAACAATAATAAAATTTTAACTTTCTCAAATATTTTCTAATTTAATTTGTCAAGTAAACGACATTAAAAAATCAAGATAATTAATGATTAGATAACTATACCGTCTTATGCTTAAAAAAACAAGTATTAAGTTTTCTCAACGAGAAAAATCTGAGTTACGAAACGCTGAAGCCGCAAAAACTGCGGGAGAAATTGTTAGAGATAAAATGATCGAAGCTGGAATGAAAGCTGTTGAAGAAAGTGCTTATACTGCAGGTAACAACAGAATTCTTGAACTTGCTAAAAAGGCTAAAAATGCAGTTGATGGCGGAACAGCACTAGCGGGTGGTACTGAATCAGCAAGCGCTCTAGGCCAGATTGGATTTAAAGCAACAAAGGATATTGCTCGTGGTGATAAAATTTGTACTGGGCTTTGCCTTGTATCGGCCGGATGCGAAACTGTTGCATTAGGATGTTCAACAATAAAGATAATACCATTTAGAGGTCGAATCTATATAGGAGCAAAAATTGTTAGCAAAGGTTGAATATCTTTTAGAAATGCCTGTGCGGGTGAAGGGTGTTAAAATTTTTTAACAGTAGGTATCAAGTATTTTTACTTTGCCTGCTGTTTAACATCTGAGAGTTTTTTGCTTTTCGTTGAATAAATAATTAATTTAGAAGGTATATTTAAATGGTAAAATATTATTATGAGAATTTGTTGTCAAACCAAAACTTAACAGCAACGACAAATATTGCATGGGTTGCAGATATTACAACATTAAGACTATTCAGAGACCAAAAAGACTATGTTTTTCTTTGTATTGATATACATACGAACTATATTGTAGCAGCTCTGATTAGCAAGCAGCCGATTACTGCACAAAGTATTATTAGAAGTATAGAAAGAGGTATTAAACAAAGACTGGAAATTAGTAAAAAAAAGCTAATTATACACACTGATAGAGGAACACAATTCTCTAGCAAAATATATAACACGTTTACAAAAAAATATAAAGATTATTTTAATCCTAGTATGGCACGCGAGAATACTCCAACGGATAATTCTGTTGCGGAAAGATTTATGAGAACGTTCAAAAATCATAAAATCTATAATACAACTATAGAAGAAAAACTATCTAATAGCATTGCAATAGAGCCTAATTTTAAATCTTATAGAGCTACTTTAAATAGTTACGTAAACAGTTTAAATGGTAAACCTAACAAAAAGTCTTCAGTGGCCCCTCATAAGCATGACACGGACGTTTCAACGGCTTCTATGTTAATGTTTGATCCTAAGTACCCTCAAGCAAGATCGAAGCATGTAGCGAACGATTTTAGAATCGATGAGGTTGAAAAATTTAAAGCAGAAAATACTAAAGTTATAGGATTATTATCTGAATTAGCTGCAAGAAAAGCTGAATTAGTAGATAAAACTCCCTTTGATAGTTTTGAAAATGATATTGCCCTACAAGTGATTGATAACAGGCTTAATGAGATTTACGCTATTATACAAAATAATCCCCAAGCTACCAAACAATTTGTTGAAGAAGCTATAGAACCAATAAAGGACAGTTTAAGTCAACTTCATAGCAAGGTTGATCAGTTACTTTCAAAGAGTAAAAAATATAAAGAGACGTTACCTCTTCGAGACCCGATTGACATGAATTTATTTCCGATATTCTTCACTAACGCTGGAAGTAAAGCAATCCGACAACAAGATTTAAAACAAGCGCAATTGAGAGTAGCCTATAGTTTATTATATTACACAGGACTTAGAATCAATGAAATACGTGAAATAACACATAAGCAAATTCTTGATGTTATTACTTCTTCTCAACTTAATGCAATTCACCATAAGACAAAGCAAGCTCATATACATGTATTATCAAAAAATGGCGTAAAAAAATTAAAAGAATTAAGTCTTGAGTACACGATTATTTTTAGTAAGTATGGATATAAATACTTATTCGGAAAAAGTAAACCAATTCATCAAAAAGCTCTCACTAGGCTTATTAATAACGATTTAAAGAATACTTGTCAAGCTTTTGACATCCCATATAATATTAAGTCTCATAGTTTTCGTATTAATATGATTTCAAACTTATTAAAAATAACGACTGTTCAGCATGCTGCTCAGATTATCGGACATAGTGATATAAATTCTACTATGAGTTATCAACGTTACGCATTATCTAAAAAAAATGACGGGTATAAGGCTGAGGTCGTAAATGCTCAATTAGATCACATATTAGTTAAACACGGTCATCAGTGGGGGATTGAAGATATTGACTTAAAAGGTACTAAAGATGTAAATAAGAACTCGACTTACACCTGAAAATCGTGAAAACCTCCGTACTGGTATTCAAGAGATGGCTAGTAGCTCTAAGTTAGAATCATATTCAAATTATCCTATATCTGGAGATATGGGCCGAGCATATTTATGTCCAGATACTTGATTATTTATGGGAATTGATAAAAATAATGTGATTCGAAAAGCATATGTTGCGGGTGAAAATTTAATTAATTATCTACGAACAAATTGTACATAATAAGAACAGTACAAACAACAACAATTCATTAATTATTAAAAATTTACCAAATATGATAAATAATAAACAAGAATTTTTTAAACTATTAAAATATTCAAATGAACTAAGAAAAAATAATAAATCTTTATTCAAAGAAAATCCTGAAAAATCTAGAAAATTATCAAAATTTTTAATAATAATTGAAGAAAACCTTCATTTAAGACAAAAAGATAAATACATTGAATTACTCGAGATTTTTTTAAATAACAACATTGATGCAGAAAATTTTTCTTTTTGTTTCATTGCAAAATATGATAATATAAATCAAACTTTACGCGAAATGAAACAAGATTTTGAAAAAAGATTCGATGAATTATCAAATTTTTTAATACAGAATAAAAATAAAAAATACCGAATTGGAATGTCTCTTATGTCGATGTATGACCATTTTGATGATTTTGATCCAAACTATAATTCATCAATCACTGATGAAGAAAATTTAAGCTCGTTACAAATCATCTTTAGGACTAAAACCTATTTATTTGAGACTTGAGTATCTCTTACCTAGTCTAGTAAGTGCCTTTAAATCGAACATTCTCTGAGAAGACATTTGATTTACTACTCAGAGAATGTTCGAGATTATTTCTCTAAGCATAGAAATCTTCCATTCATTTCTACTCATATTCTGGGAAAAATTAAAATCCATTAATTTATTAAAAAAACTATTTACATGTTAATAATATGTGTGGTACACTGTTAATAACACATAATAATCGTTTGTATATAATTTCATTCGTCTCCGAACTCTGCATCTAATTCAATACCTTCCTGTTTCTTTCGATCTAAAATTTCATTTATTTCTTGTATAGTTAACATAGGTATTACATGATACAATTTTAGCCAGCGCACTTCATCATCTGAATTTATGAAGGATTCGATAGCAGCTCTGATGATATTATCTGTTAATTTTGAAACAATAATACATGGATAGTCTGGTGATAAAAAAGCACTTTTTTCTTTTTCCATAATAATAGATAAATATTGAGGTGTTATTACTTCTACAAAATAACCAAAACCATCCGAGCAGTAATCATCTTCTAAAATTACAAAAACGTCCAATGCATCGTTCAATATATCTCTTGGAGAAAGCAAATATTCTATTTTTTTAATTTTAACTGTCATAATTTTTAATATCCTCTAAGATCCAAATTATAAAGTTAATTTTTTAAACCTTACCATAGATTGATTACCAATTGCAACAATATTTGCATTAGTATCCGAAACATCTACAAGATACTTACCTTCAGATTTTTTTACTAACATTTTCGATGAACTTACGTAGGTTGATTTATCGCTTAGGTTAATAGGATGAACCCTTTCTTCAATTCTGGCTTTAACAGCTTTATATTCCTTATCTAACCGTGGATTTTTAAGAGATGTTTTAAATAGTCTTTTTACAGCTGATGTTTTAAAATCTTCAGACACTGAGCGAGGCGTATTATAAGCTTCTCTATGCCGGTCACATTTTGTGAAATCCAATAAAGATTCTATAGAAGGGGTAAAACGTTTGCTTTTTTCAACCACATTTAGTTTTCTATGACGCGGCAATTGAGGTACCCACCCTTCGACAAAGATAGTTGGTTCTGGAATTGGCTTTTCTAATTCTTCTAAAAGTCTCAGTAATATGTAATTCGTATCGATTTCTAAAGTTACATCTGCTAATTTTTTAAGAATCTTATTGATGCTAGCGATATCCCAGTCAGTTTCTGAAACTTTTGAAATAATACTCTTAATTAGTTTATCATCTGAACCTCCTCGTATTACAGAAACATATTCTTTTATCCATTGAGGATTTTTTAAGTCAGATTTTGTTCTGATCAATATGATTTTAGGTTTTTGTGGAGTATTTTCGAAAATATTACTTTCTTGAGCTACGCGATTAAAATTTTCTTCGGGAATAGATAACGTGTGCTGATAAGAATGTGCTAGAGGTAGGCCAACCCTAAAGTTACTTTTTTATAGGCATTCCCTAAGCCTAAGGTATCAGCCTCCTCTTGACTATGGGTTAATTCTTCAGTTGAATCTTGATATGAAACTAATTCTGTAAATGAGTTTT